ATCCCCGTGGGATTGAAATAGGAGATACTATTGTTTCCGGCGCGGAAGCACCCATTTCGATTGGAAATGCCCTACCTTTGAGTGCGGTTTGAATCGTTCACTCACGTAATCGGGAATAACCGAGTGGATCGAGAATTCATAAATCTCTCACTGGATTCATTAATTCTTTTATTGAAGAATACCTCGAGGGGAAACTCAAGAGGCAAAATAGCAAGTGGTGAAGTTCCCTTTTGAGACGGAACCTCGGAGATATATTATAATATGGAGAATTCTTTGAAGCATCAATTGAAAAGATAGAGAAATAGGTAATGATTCCATTGAGACGTATTCGCAATGGAACAGATTAATCCATCCCAATTCGTAGGTCAGGGACGAATAATTGGAACTCAGTGGACTGATTGAAAATATTTATCGAGCTTCCTAAGTTATATAGAAAATTTAATTGAACGTAAATGAATGAAGTCATCTCTTCTGATGCTGAATGATCAACAAAAGCCAGATGATGGAATAAACCAAGGATGTGACATATGGAATGAAATCGCATATCTGTTACAAACATCCAGAGAGCTGTATGCTTCGAAAGAAGCTTGTACAGTTCGGGAAGGGGCTCCAAATTCTTCTCCTTGAGGGATCATCGGGGCCCACTTCGACCGATATGCCGTTAGGTACTGCTATTCATAACATAGAAATAAAACCTGGGGGAGGTGGGCAATTAGTTAGAGCCGCTGGGGGTACTGCAAAAGCAATTGCTAAGGACGGACTATTAGTTACGCCGAAATTACCTTCGGGGGAAATTCGCTTAATCCCTCAGAAATGTTTAGCAACGATTGGACAAATCGGAAACGTCGAGGCGAATAATCTGAGGATTGGTAAAGCGGGCTCCAAGCGCTGGTTGGGTAAACGACCAAAAGTGAGGGGGGTAGTCATGAACCCCATAGATCACCCCCATGGAGGTGGGGAAGGTAGGGCACCAATTGGTAGAAAGAAACCATTAACTCCTTGGGGTCATCCCGCTCTTGGAAAGAGAAGTAGGAGAAGAAATAAATATAGTGATACTCCCATTCTCCGTCGTCGTAAAATAGGTTGAGGAGTTAAGGGAGGAAAAAAATAAGGATTGTTGGCAATGACACGTTCAATAAAGAAAGGTCCTTTCGTAGCTGATCATTTATTAAAAAAGATTGAGAATCTCAATTCGAGGGGGGAGAAGAAGATAGTAGTGACATGGTCACGCGCATCTACAATTGTACCTACAATGATTGGTCATACGATTGCTGTTCATAATGGGCAGGAGCATCTACCGATTTATGTAACCGATCGTATGGTTGGTCATAAATTGGGTGAATTCGCACCTACACGGAATTTTCGGGGACACGCAAAGAATGATAAAAAATCTCGCCGCTAATTGGGGAATAATTCATGATTGAAACTGGAAAGTATGATACAGAGATTCGAGCTTTAGCTAAAAATATCCGTATGTCTCCCTACAAGGTACGAAGAGTAATGGGTCAAATTCGTGGTCATTCCTACGAACAAGCACTTATGATATTAGAATTTATGCCATATCGTGCTTGTGGTCCGATACTACAACTACCTTCTTCTGCAGCTGCCAATGCGAGTCATAATTTCGGATTGAGCAAAAATAATTTATTCATCAGTGAAATTCACGTGAATAAAGGAACTTTTTTGAAGAGATTTCAACCTAGAGCTCAGGGACGCGGTTATCCTATACATAAACCTACTTGTCATATAACTATCGTAATGAAAATAATTACTCGATAAATAGAAAAAGAAAATATTAGAGATTTTGTCAATAGAAACAAATTATATATATATATATATATATATATATATGTATGGGACAGAAGATAAACCCACTTGGTTTTAGACTCGGTCTAACACAGAGTCATCGTTCATACTGGTTCGCAAAACCTAAGAAATATTCTAAACTATTTGAGGGAGATAGAGAGATACGTAATTGCATCGAATTATATGTGCAGAAACATATAAAAAATTCTTCAAATTATGGAGGAATTGCACGTATTGAAATTCGTAGAAAAACGGATTTGATTCAAGTCGAAATATATACGGGATTCCCTGCTTTATTGGTGGAAAGTCGTGGCCAGGGGATCGAACAATTGAAAATCAATGTACAGGGTATACTAAATCCTAGGGATAGGAAGCTTAGAATGACACTGGTTGAAATAACTGAACCTTATGGCGAACCAAATATTCTTGCAGAATATATTGCTCTGCAGTTAGAAAGCAGGGTAGCTTTTAGAAGAACAATGAAAAAAGCTATCGAATTAGCAAAAAAAGGAAATATCGGAGGTATTAAGGTACAAATAGCAGGGCGTCTTAATGGAGCCGAGATAGCCCGTGTCGAATGGGCACGGGAAGGTAGAGTTCCCTTACAAACTATTAAAGCTCGAATAAATTATTGCTATTACGCAGCCCAGACAATATATGGGGTATTGGGGATAAAAGTCTGGATCTTTCGAAACGAAGAATAATCCCTTTACTAGTTCAAAATAAATTCAATACAAAAAAACTTGCTATGCTTAGTGTGTGACTCGTTCGTACCAAAGTTTTGATGCGAAAAAATGAAACTTTGAAAATCTAGTTTCTACTAGAAAATAATTCATGATTCTATATTGGAATAAACCAATGAACCAACTGAGAAGGTATTACATAAATATTCATTAGATAATGTTTCCACGGGGATAAGAGGTTTTCCCGCGAAGCGAATGAGTAAGAAATCGTATGGTTTATGAAGGTTCGGAGCATGAGGCACATAAAAGAGAGCCTTGATTCGGTACCGATTGAGAGACTTGGATAGAAATATATAAGCTCCGCTACGAGAGAAGAACCTAATCGAAAAGTATTGGATCATGGGGACGAAGGAATCTATAGATAATTCCTATTCATCTATCAGGATGGGATGGCGAAAGAAACCAATAATCGAATACTAATTAATAAAACTCGATATGATATTCTTTTGGGAGTTGATATTCGCCCATGAAATTTTTCTATGTCTGAAGCTTTTAGGGTTATTAAATAAATCATGAGGAGCCGTATGAAAAGAAATTTTCATGTCCGGTACCAGGTAGCGGTGAGGGATCGATCGACTATAACCCCAAAAGAACAAAATTTCGTAAACAACATAGAGGAAATCTGAAAGGAATAGCTACTCGAGGCAATTCGATACGTTTTGGAAAATTTGCCCTTCAAGCACTTGAACCAGCATGGGTCACATCTCGACAAATAGAAGCCGGACGACGTGCAATAACTCGTTACGCTCGTCGTGGTGGTAAATTATGGATCCGTGTATTCCCGGATAAACCGATTACCCTGCGACCCGCAGAAACACGAATGGGTTCTGGGAAAGGATCCCCAGAGTATTGGGTAGCCGTGGTTAAGCCTGGAAAAATACTTTATGAAATGGGTGGAATATCTGAAAACATTGCTAGAGCCGCAATGAGGATTGCTGCGCACAAAATGCCCATCCGTACTGATTCTCTCATAGCTGGTCCTGATAGGCAGGATACGTAATGGGGAATGGCGAAATATCTATGCATCCATGCATCAATACATGGATACATAGATAGAGTATCGGATTGATAAAAAGAATTTGAAATTTTTAGGGGGATAGTTTAACAATAAGGAAGAAATGATTCAACCCCAAACTTATTTAGATGTTGCAGATAATAGTGGAGCTCGAAAACTAATGTGTATTCGAGTCATAGGAACAAGTAATCGTAAATATGCAAATATTGGTGATATTGTAATCGCCGTGGTTAAAGAAGCAATCCCGAATATGCCTATAAGAAAATCAGAAATAGTTAGAGCAGTTGCTGTACGTACTCGCAAAGGATCCAGACGTATTAACGGTTCGGTAATAGAATTCGATGATAATGCAGCGGTTGTTATCAATCAAGAAGGTAATCCAAAAGGGACTCGTGTTTTTGGTCCCATCGCCAGAGAATTGAGAGAATCTAACTTCACGAAAATAGTTTCATTAGCCCCAGAGGTTTTGTAGGTTGGAACCTACCCCAAGCTCCAACTAACTGGAAGATCCCGTAATTATTACTTAGGCTAATCCTTGTAAAAAAACCTATGGAAATATCTCCGCATATATATTTTTTTTTTTTCAATCAATTCAAGGAGTTTTTATGGGTAACGATATTATTGCTAATATGATAACTTCGATAAGAAATGCAAATTTGGGAAAGATAAAGATAGTTCGTGTGCCTGCTACCGACGCAACCAGAAATATCGCGAAGATTCTTTCACGAGAAGGTTTTATAGAAAATTTCATCGATAATCATGAAGATACGGAAGATATTTTAATATTGAATCTAAAATATCAGGGAAAAAGAAGAAAATCCTATATAACGACTCTAAGACGTATTAGTAAACCGGGTTTACGGGTCTATCCCAATCATAGAGAAATTCCAAAAGTTTTGGGTGGGATGGGCATTGTAATTCTCTCAACCTCTCGGGGAATTGTTACGGATCGGGAAGCTCGACAAAAAAAAATTGGAGGGGAACTACTATGTTACGTGTGGTAATTAACCGGAGCAATCTCTACAAGAGCTGCGACTATTTTTACGGTTAATTCAAGAGGAGATTCTCTTCTTTATGGAAAAACAAAATTTGATTGATATGGAAGGTATGGTTACGGAATCACTCCCTAATGCAATGTTCCGAGTTTGTCTAGATAATGGATGCCAGGTCCTAACCCACATTTCGGGGAGAATAAGAAGAAACTATATACGGATATTGCCAGGGGATAGAGTTAGGGTCGAATCGAGTCCATATGATTTAACCAAGGGTCGTATAACTTATAGACTTCGTACGAGATCTTCAAATAATTAATGAAGGAAGGGAAAAAAAGAATTAAAACGTAAGGTGAGGAAAGATACGAAGATTCGCGCTTCCGTTCGTAAAATTTGCGAGAATTGCCGATTAATCCGCCGTCGAAGACGAATAATGGTGGTATGTTCTGATCCGAAACACAAACAAAGACAAGGTTAAAAAGAAAGAATGTTCAATCTTTCAATCGGGAGACATATTGCATTTATATTTCACACATATACGAAACTATGCCAAAATCTGTACGAGAAATAAATCTACGTAGGGGGAAACGTAGATTACCCAAAGGAGTTATTCATATCCAAGCAAGTTTTAATAATACTATTGTAACGGTTACAGATATACGCGGACAGGTTGTTTCTTGGTCTTCCGCTGGTGCTTGTGGATTCAAAGGTACGAAGAAAAGTACACCATTTGCTGCTCAAACTGCTGCAGAGAGTGCTATTCGATCATTGATCGATCGAGGTCTGAAGCAAGCCGAAGTGATGATTAGTGGTCCGGGACCGGGGAGAGATACAGCATTACGAGCCATTCGTAGGAGTGGTATAGTACTCAGTTTCGTACGCGATGTGACGCCCATGCCGCATAATGGATGTAGACCCCCCAGAAAAAGACGTGTCTGAGAAGCCATTCAGTGAAAAAAAGGAATATATACATATATTAATATGAGTCAGGATCATATGGTAGGAGTATCTAATCAGACATTACAGTGGAGGTGCATCGAATCCAGAATAGAAAGTAAACGTCTTCTTTATGGTCGATTTGCCATCTCACCCTTCAGGAAAGGTCAGGCCAATACGGTTGGGATAGCAATGCGTCGAGCATTACCTAATGAAATCGAAGGAGCATCTATCACACATGCCGAGATGAAAAAAGTGAGACATGAGTACCCTACAATAATTGGTATCCAAGAATCGATTCATGATATTTCAATTAATCCGAAAGAAATTGTTTTGAGAAGCGATTCCTGTGAACCCCAAAAAGCATATATTTCGACCTCGGGTCCGGGGAGAGTGACTGCTAAAGATATCAAGGGACCATCCTCCGTTGAAATAATCGATGCTACACAATACATAGCCACTTCGACCGGAGCCATTTCATTGGATATTGAATCGAATATCGAAAGGGGTACTGGGTATCGCATGGGGGACCTACAAAAATACCGAGATGGTATTTTTCAAGTTGACGCTGTATTCATGCCAATAAGAAATGCAAATTATAGTGTCCATTCATTCAAAAGTGGGGAAGAAACGAAAGAAATACTTTTCTCGGAAATATGGACTGATGGAAGTATCACTCCAAAAGAAGCACTGTATGAAGCTTCTCGTAATTCAATCGATTCATCCATTCCCTCAATAAATTCAGAGAGAAAAGAAAAAAATATTGCGATAGATAGAGGGGAAAATTCGAATATATCCAGTTATCCTTCCGAATCTATATCACTCGATATAGAAGAAATCACAAAAGATTTTGCTCTTAAACATATATTTATTGATCAATCAGAATTACCCGCTAGAGCTTATAATTGTCTCAAGAGGGTCGATGTACATACCATAGCCGATTCATTAAATTATAGCGAGGATGACTCAATAAAAATAAAAAATTTTGGTAAGAAATCGGTTGAACAAGTATTAGAAGCTTCGAGAAAACGTTTTTCGATCGATTTACCGAAGAATGGAGCGAAATAGAAAAAATTTTCTCTCGATTCCTTGGTGAATCGATCAGGGAACATTTCCCGCCCCATACGGGAGATATATATATATATATATATATATATATATATATATATATATATATATATATATATATATATATATACTGCTAGAATATGTCTTTCAAAGTCTTTGTGGATCACCGAATCAGATACTCGGTAGGAACCCTATCTACCCCATCCCAAATGGAATTAGAATAATCCCAAAGTTAAGGATTTATCGATCGGTGGAGCGGCTCCGATACCTAACCAGGGGGCTGCAAAAGTACCGATCGAAGAAACTGTCGTAGCTACCGGACGGCGAAAAGGATTCTGGAATTTATTAACATTCTCTGGGAAAGGCACCGTTAATAATCCTGCAGGTACTGCAGCCATTAGAAGTACACCCAACAATTTATTAGGTACTGTACGAAGTATTTGAAACACCGGGAAGAAATACCATTCCGGTAATATTTCTAAGGGAGTTGCGAAGGGATTTGCGGGTTCACCAATCATCGAGGGTTCCAGAACGGCCAGACCTACGGTGCATGCGATAGTACCTAAAATAACTACTGGGAAAATATATGAGAGATCATTTGGCCAAGCAGGTTCTCCGTAATAGTTATGTCCCATGCCTTTGGCTAGTTTAGCTCGTAATATAGGATCACTCAAATCGGGTTTCTTCGTTATTAGGATGGGTCCGGATAATTTCCCCCTGAAGAATCGGACATGATAATTTTTTATCATCCGGCTCGGGTAATGATGGGAATATGTAAAACTCGGCGACATCGGGACATACCCATAATCCGGATGGATCTGATTCATCATTTCCTGGATCGTCTCCCCCCCCTCCGTTCGTATCTTTGGAATACCAACGAAATCTTGACTCATTGATGAATTTGCTCCCAATATTTATTCCTTAGATGCATCTTATTATTCCGATAATTTCCACGTAAATGCAGGGGGAATAAATGCATTTCCATATTATACCTTTCTATCCATTTCGATACATGTGAATGATATTATCTGGATTTGACGAAATCTTGTACTATTCGAAAATTCAATCATAGAATTATATTTTCCAATGGGAACGAACTACCCAAGTTTTTACTTTTCCCGCTGGAATAAAATAATTGGGATAGAAACGCATAGTTTATTATTTCTCACGCGATGGGTTATATCCTATGTGACGGAACCCATGATTAAATAGAGTCACACACTCCCATAATCCATTATCCTATAATCTATTCGAATATATGAAATATCACTTCGACGTAGAAAACAGAATCCATTTGGTGGGGAGAAGGTCACGATCCTTTCAACCCATTACGAGATTATAATGGACCAGAAATACCTTGTTTACGAATCATCGGGAAATGCATCGACATAAAAATTGCAGTCGGAGGTGGTGATACGAGAGTATGTAAACTATAAAAACGGGTTAGTGTAGATTGACCCACACTGACACTTCCTCTCAATAATTCAACCAAAGGGGATCCTATTATTGGAATAGCTTCGGGTACACCCGTTACGATTTTGACGGCCCAATAACCAATTTGATCCCAGGGTAGGGAATAACCCGTTACACCAAAAGATACGGTTAATACCGCTAAAATGACACCAGTAACCCAGGTTAATTCGCGAGGTTTCTTGAACCCCCCCGTCAGATAGACACGGGAAATGTGTGAAATCATCATTGAAACCATCATACTTGCTGACCATCGATGAACTGATCGGATGAGCCAACCAAAGTTAACCTCAGTCATTATGTATTGAACGGATGAAAAAGCTTCGATTACGGTGGGTCGGTAATAGGAGGTCATGGCGGAACCAGTAGCTACTTGGACCAAAAAACAGGTTAGAGTGATCCCACCTAAACAATGAGATATATTAACATGCGGGGGTACGTATTTACTAGTGATATCATCCGCAATCGCTTGAATCTCTAAACGTTCTTCGAACCAATCGTATACTTTATCGGGATAGGTTGCGAGTGTTTCACCCCCCCAAAAAACCGTGAATGATTATTTATGATCTTGCGGCTTAAACGGACAAAGCTTCAAACATTTGATGTAATTAAGATCCGAATGCTTTAACCACCCTTTTCTCAAGTCTTTTTTTTCCATTCCTTCCGATGGAAAGAATTTGAGTAATCTTTTCCGTGAGATTCAATCCCAAGATTCTCTTGTTCAGATCGTGGTAATTATTCCTAAACTTTAGATTACCACTACGTTCCGATGACTTATAGGAAGAGAAACAATGGACCGGAATCTTTTCCCTTATCATAATCATATCCAAACCTCTCGATTCAGCGGCCTGTTATACATGTCAGGATCATCGATAACGAAACCAATGGATTTGATCATGGTTTTAGTTCCTTCTATTTCTGTGCTTCAAGTACTAAATCCGTAAGCGTTTGACGGAATGGGGATTTACCCCGAATGGGTTACAAATTATTTTGTGCTGTTACACCGATTGATTCGAACAAGCCGCACACCCATATTCGAGAGAAAGAAACCCTTCCGATTAATGATTACGCAATCGAACTACCTTCTTTTTGATTCTTACGAATTGCCGCGGATGAAAGCGGCAATTCATCATCAATCCTTACTGTATTACCAACTGACCGGAACTCCATCTAATAGAACGGAGGAATTATAAGGTTCTGGGATAGTGACTGAGAAAACCGCAAAAGGAGCCATCGAAATACCCATAAGAGGAGTTGTTCCCCAGCCGGGGGCTACTTTACCATACTCTGAATTTAATGGTTTCAATATATCACCTATACCACTTTTTTTCCCTCTGGTTCTGGGAGAGTCATCAATTATTTGCGTAGCCATAAAACTTATCAGATTTAGTTGAGATTTATTAACTTTGTGTACTATTATTATATCAGAAATATACATTGGAAAAGAATATACCATTATCTCGGAACTACCAAAAAATGGAAACTGCAACTTTAGTCGCTATCTCCATATCCTGCTTACTTATTAGCTTCACCGGTTACGCCCCATACACTGCTTTTGGACAACCCTCCAATGAACTTAGAGATCCTTTCGAAGAACATGAAGACTAATATGCCCGATGACTATCTCTCTTGAGAAAGTCATTGGGTATAGAGCAATATACAATTTGAATTATTTCTTTCCCTTGCTCGGTACTTTGGGTGGTTCCCTGAAGAAAATAGCGAAGAAAATAATTCCTAAAGTACCCACCAACAGAAATGTATAAACCAATGCTTCCATATGTTTGTATATTTGAGTAAAAATTGATAGAAAGTTTTCGTATCAAATAATCCTTCTCTGACAAATCGAGAAAGAAAAGAAGAAACGATGATGATGCCTATATCTTATTTCAATTTATTGGGGAGGTAAAAGTTAAAAACCCGAGAAAATAATTTGTATTACTTATCTCTTAGTCGTTAAATCTCCTAATTTTTGGAATGCTCCAAATTCGAGTTGAGCATCCAGATCGGGATCGATACCTGCGAAAACATCTCTGAATAATGTTCTGGCACCATGCCAAATATGACCGAAGAAGAAGAGAAGAGCAAATGTGGCATGACCGAAAGTGAACCAACCCCGTGGACTACTTCGGAAAACACCATCGGATTTTAGAGTGGCACGGTCGAATTCGAAAATTTCACCCAATTGAGCACGTCTGGCGTATTTTTTTACAGTGGCCGGATCATCGAAACTGACTCCGTCGAGCTCACCACCATAGAATTCGACAGTTACACCTACTTGTTCGACACTATATTTTGATTCTGCTCTTCTGAACGGAACATCGGCTCGGACAATTCCTTCTTCATCTACCAGAACGACGGGAAAGGTTTCGAAGAAAGTGGGCATGCGACGCACAAAGAGTTCATGCCCCTGCTTATCCTTAAAGGTAGCATGGCCCAACCAACCAACCGCTATTCCATCCCCATTATCCATTGCACCCGCTCTGAATAACCCACCCTTAGCAGGGTTATTACCGATGTAATCATAAAATGCTAATTTCTCAGGAATTTTAGACCAAGCTTCTGATAGATTAAGGTTTTCGATTCCACTTGAACGAATCCGTCGATCGATTTCTTGCTGGAAAAATCCTTGATCCCACTGGTAACGCGTGGGACCGAATAATTCTATTGGAGTCGCTGCGGAGCCGTACCACATGGTTCCGGCAACTACGAAAGCGGCGAAGAAAACAGCAGCAATACTACTAGATGAAACTGTTTCGACATTCCCCATACGTAATCCTTTGTATAATCTCTGAGGGGGACGAACACTGAGATGGAATAAACCCGCTAATATACCCAAAATACCTGCTGCAATGTGGTGAGAAGCAATTCCTCCTGGGGTGAAAGGATCGAAACCTTCAGCACCCCATGCTGGTGCTACAGGCTGTATCCCTCCGGTTAATCCATACGGATCGGATACCCATATTCCAGGGCCAAATAGACCTGTTACGTGAAAAGCTCCGGATGCAAAACAAAGTACTCCAGAAAGGAATAAATGAATCCCGAATATTTTGGGTAAATCAAGTGAAGGCTTACCTGTACGTTCGTCACGAAATAATTCTAGATCCCAAAAAACCCAATGCCAAATAGCGGCCAGAAACGATAGACCCGATAATACGATATGTACCACGGCAACACCTTCATAACTCCATAGACCTGCATTGGTTACGGTTTCTCCGGTGATGCTCCAACCTCCCCATGATTTTGTTATTCCCAGACGAGTCATGAAAGGTATAACGAACATACCTTGTCTCCACATCGGATCAAGAACAGGATCGGAAGGATCGAAGACGGCTAATTCGTACGGAGCCATCGAACCTGCCCAACCGGAAACTAACGCAGTATGCATTAGGTGCACAGCAATTAAACGACCCGGATCATTCAAAACGACGGTATGGACGCGATACCAAGGTAGACCCATAAAGATACCCCTTTCTCAAAGAGAATTAAACACTACGTAACTTTTTTGCATCGAAAGAAACCGCTACTGTAAATAACGTCGAACCTTTCTTTAATCATCCCAAAAGTTATAGCATCTGAATCATTTACCAATAAATATGGGCAGAAATATTCTAGCATTTCTGTATTTCGTATCACAGTATAGAGATTGGTCCCACTTAGTATTTCGATTCGGTATTTATTCATACCTAAATTCACCCCATGATATAGTATGATCTGGTACAATATCTTCATGCTGTTACTGCCATTGCTGTTGCCGTGACCTCACGTAAACTCACGCTTTCGCATCGCAGAATTGTATTCAATTCATGGAGATAGAGATATGCCCATTGGTGTTCCGAAGGTTCCTTTTCGTCTCCCCGGAGAAGAAGATGCTGTATGGATCGACGTATAATACAACTCATTATTTTATTCGTATGGAATTTATCCGTCATTCTATCCGATTGAATTGTTCATTACTCACTAAGATTTTACGGATTCGATAGATCTAAGGCTTGAAAGGGACTAATTCCTAGAATCCATGGTTAGTCTCAATAAATGAAGTATTCGAGCCTCCTTCGGTGGATTATCGATTCAAAGACATTCAATTATTTATTTATACGTATGAATAAGAATCGGATGAAATTTCTTGTGGAGTAGAACACAAACCTAAAGATTTCGATTGGGAGAAACTATAATATAATATCGCTGCGGTTGAAATGTTTCAATAAATAAAGAATCTATCGATGTAGGTGTAGTAAGTTCGATAAGCAGTGCGGGGAAGAAGAGTCGAACCGAACGAAAAGATGTGAAAATATTGATGAAATTTTTGCAATAGCTTGAGCTGTATGTACTCACAAAGTGCTTGTACAGTTTTGATAAGAAAAGAATGACGAATTTATCTTAATCAATCGACTTTATCGGGAAAGATTACTTTTTCTGGGTCAACAAGTTGATGATGAAATAGCGAACCAACTTATTGGTATTATGATGTATTCAAATGGAGAGGATGAGAGTAAGGATATGTACCTATACATAAACTCTCCGGGTGGCGCTGTTTTAGCTGGAATTTCTGTCTATGACGCCATGCAATTCGTAGTACCCGATGTACATACAATTTGCATGGGATTAGCAGCTTCGATGGGTTCTTTCACACCGACCGGGGGAGAAATCACCAAACGTATAGCACTACCTCACGCTTCGTGCCGATGAGTTTTTCCTTGTATCTATTATTTGTGTCTGCCCTCCGCCCCCCCGGGTAAGATGGAAATAACATGACATATTTAGTTTTATTCATACACGAATGGAGAAAGAATTCAGTATGACAATACACCTCCCGTTTATTCTAGCGTCATAAACAGGATTCGTTATAACAATATAAGGAATTTGGTCGAGGGAGAAAACTCCGGGATTGCGAATGCATACTTACATAGCCACGGAACGATCACGGTATAATCGATAAGAAAAAGATGGTTTCTGGATTCTATAGATAGGATTTTATTTCGAACCCTATTCCGCACACCGGGAATATGAAATCCGTTACGGAGCTGTATGCACCCGAGAAATGCATGTACAGTTCATTCATCTTATTCCGAGTCCTCAATGTAAAGATTGGAATATTGCTACTATCAGTAGGGTAATGATTCATCAACCAGCTAGTTCTTACTATGATGGACAGGCTGGGGAATGCATTATGGAGGCGGAAGAAGTCCTGAAACTCCGCGATTGTATCACCAAGGTCTATGTGCAAAGAACGGGTAAATCTTTATGGGTTATTTCCGAAGATATGGAAAGGGATGTTTCTATGTCGGCGAAAGAAGCCAAAGTTTATGGTATTATCGATTTAGTTGCTACAGACAATATTTCTAATTCTATTACAAATAATTAATTCTATACCAATCTCATTGGGGTTGGATCACACCCGAACCGAATAAATTTTGCGCACGATTGATTTGATATGCCTACTATTCAACAATTGATTAGAAATAAGAGACAGCCAGTTGGTGATGGAACAAAATCCCCAGCCCTTAGAGGATGTCCTCAACGTCGAGGAGTATGTACTAGAGTGTATGTGCGACTCGTTCGAATCAGGAACTTCTTCCTATCAGTATCATCATTGCCGAGAGATTCCTAGTGATAGTATAGTCAGCAGGATACATCATTCATTTCTCTCGAATGAAATTTATAGTTTCCTTCGGTGCAAATCGAATCACTTTCGTTTGAGGTGGGAAGCCATTCCTCAATGGTAGCGATTGATCATCAATCCATTAAGCGAGGAATATATCTGAAATTTATTTTCTTCATGATTATGGTATTGATCATGTCATTGCAAGAACGGAATGGAATGGTCAGCTGCCCAGCCAACTTTTGAATAACATGCCGTTAATGGATAGAAACAAGTGGGATACGCTACCACCTCCATGAAAAGCTAAGAATTGGAAATTGTACGAGTAACTGATTGGGTTGGAGGAAGAAATAGTAGCTTCGGCACCTAAAAAGGACCTAGTCGTTGAGGGAGAAACTATGGAAACGGAGGAATTCCTGATTCTATCCAGTCGAAGGTCCCATTCCTTCCGTATTGAAGGAGGTATCAGACCCAAAAGAATCATGTTTGGGAAGGTTACAGTAGCAAAAGCTTCTGGAATTACTGCTTCATACACTAGATAATGAGGAGGAAACGAAGAAGTATATCGAATACAAAGAGTTGTATCTGGATAAATCGGTACAAATAGGGATTGAACAATATCTCTGGATGGGGAAGAAACAACGCAATAAATTATTATTTCTTTTCTCGTATGAAATTATTTATTATATCAATGACTAGAGTCAAACGTGGTTACATAGCGCGGAAACGGCGCGGGAATATTCTTACGCTCACATCCGGATTTCGCGGAACTCATTCAAAACTTTTTCGAACCGCCAACCAGCAGGGGATGAAAGCATTGGCATCATCTCATCGCGATAGAGGTGGAAGAAAGAGAAATCTCCGACGCTTATGGATAACTCGAGTTAACGCAGCGGCGCGAGATAATGGAATTCTCTATAACAAATTGATCCAATATTTGTATCGGAACAAAATTCTTTTGGATCGAAAAATGCTCGCTCAAATTGCTATATTAGATAAAGTCTGTTTCTGCAGGATAGTTGGAAACAGTACTGGTACCAGGGAATAGAAATCACAGAGGAACCTCCCCCGGTTAATTTCTGGATTCAATCCGGGAAGGTTCCAGATATTGGTATCGAAATGGGTCAATTCTCGTTATTGAGAGAAGGTAATAGAGCCAAAACACGGGCCCGTTTAATCGCAATAGCCAATAGATGTTGCTGTTTCGATGTCAATCTATTCATCCGCCTAGATGGAATCTTACCCTGCTCACTAATGAATCGTCGGAGCAAACTTATATTTTTGTAATCAATGAATTCGCCTGATCTAATTGCTGGCATACGCTTACGGGAAGATTTTCTGGATCTATTCATAACTTGATTCTATAAACCTCATAAATACTCTTCATTTTTTTATTTCTTTGTGGATAGTGCACCCACCACAGTAGCGACAAAATTTTCTCAATTCCAATCTAATTGGTGTATTTCGACGATTCTTCTGAGTAGTATATCGGGAAATACCTCGATTTGTTTCTGTACCGTTTCGGGGACAATCAATACATTCTGAATAAATTGTTACTCTTATCTCTTTACTTTTAGCCATGATTGAGAAGAAACCTTTGACTTTGAACCCACTAAAAAATATCAATAAGCGCTAAACGACCATCGATCGCTCAAATTCTGTCGATTCGTCAAAAAATTCGTGCTCTTCAATCCCTACTCTAAGAAACTGGAAGGACCAAAGCATCTGGGAAGAAACGGTTAATTTCTATCAATGCACCAGCTAAGAATCCGAACCATAAAGTTGCTGAAACGGGTGCTGTAGATAAATAGGTTTTCACGCTTTGCATTGCAAATTCTCCTTCTTTCTCAAGATAGTCTGCCTTCTATGCCTCTATTCCTGCCACTGCTGTTGCTGCCATCGTCACTATACCCCCTCGGATTATTTCGATCGAAATAATTATTACGGAGAATGGGAAAAGAGTGTTGAAAGAATTTTTTACCGTTCCCCCCCTCGGTGGGAGGAGTAAAAACTAGGCGCGAGGAAGAAAAATGTATATAATACGATTAATAAGGGATGTAGCGCAGTTTGGTAGCGCGTTTGTTTTGGGTACAAGATGTCGCAGGTTCGAATCCTGTCATCCCTATCCCCGCTACTTGTTCACCGTACACCTTATGAAAAAGCTAGCTGCTGGAACGAAATAGTAATAATAAGACGCTCTTAGTTCAGTCCGGTAGAACGCAGGTCTCCAAAACCTGATGCCGTAGGTTCAAATCCTACAGAGCGTGGTTTGTCCAGGGAAATTACCGATGAAAGGATTGAGATCCTATACGATTCAGGGATCTAATTGATCACCACGCCGATATTGTGAATACGCTGTTACGAATAATCCAACTGAAGTTATTGGAATTAAGCCTGAAACAATCCCAGATAACAAGGCTTCAACCATATCCCCTCCTCAACCGACCGGTTGATAGACCATCTTATGGATCTCGAACCGATTTTTGATAAAATACGATGAGATTCTGATAATGCTCTTAATTGAGTCAAATCACGTCATTTCATCTAAATAAGTTGTATCTTGCTCGAACCAATAAATAGAACCAATGCTGAAATTAGAGCCCCGATTAAGAAAAGAGAATAACTGAGTATAGTGAGCATGAATAACCTAGTAAGTAACGGTATATAAAAAAGGGATTATATAAATTTTTCAATATCAGAATTCTGTACCGAAGACATTTATTTCGGAGTATATACATCATATAGTATTATACGTTTCATCAATCAATCAATCCAATCCGTTTCTCCAATTTCTACCGCGCATGCTACAGACCGAATCTAGAAATTTTGTTTATATCTGTTCAATCCACCCAATTTTCATCGAATCAATTATAAGAATTGACCTGTTCGTATATAGATCCTAGATATATTATGGATACAGTGAGATACTGAATTAATCGATCCGACCATGATTTATGATGAATTCGTATTTCCATCCCGTATCGGAATCGATTCAAATTTTTTTTTATTCGCACTTATCTTGCCGTGCCGGAGGGACGTCGGCTATACTAAGTTGGTATGCTTGAGAAATACCTTTGGTATTTGGAACCTAACAAGGTTGGAAGGACACGAATCGGAATTCTGATTCTATCTCCTCACGGGATTAATCCCCTCGTCTCTACAAAAAAAATATACAAGGAGCTAACAACCATGTCTGGAAATACGGGAGAGCGTCCCTTCGCCGATATAATTACCAGTATCCGATACTGGGTAATTCATAGCATCACTATACCTTCCTTATTTATCGCAGGTTGGTTGTTCGTCAGCACAGGTCTGGCTTACGATGTGTTCGGGAGTCCCCGACCAAATGAATATTTTACGGAGAATCGGCAAGAGGTTCCACTAATTACTGGCCGTTTCAATTCGTTAGAACAAATTGATGAATTTACTAAATCCTTTTAGGGGGAGGTTTCAATGACTATAGATAGAACCTATCCGATTTTTACAGTGAGATGGCTAGCCGTTCATGGATTGGCTGTACCTACAGTTTTCTTCTCGGGGGCGATATCAGCAATGCAATTTATCCAACGATAAACTCTTGGAGAGAAAAATTTAGAACTATGACACAACCGAATCCAAATAAACAAAGTGTTGAATTGAATCGTACTAGCCTCTATTGGGGTTTGTTACTAATATTTGTACTTGCTGTTCCTTTCTCCAATTACTTTTTCAATTAAAAATAATAAATTCTTGCCTCATCTGGAAAAAAGAATTTCTATATATTATTTGTAACTGTTTATGCTTCAAGATACGACTATTCAATATAATTAAGGAGTTAATTCAATGGCCAATACTACCGGAAGGATTCCCTTGTGGCTAATCGGTACTGTAGCTGGTACCCTCGTGATCGGTTTGGTGGGTATCTTTTTCTACGGCTCATACTCCGGGTTGGGATCATCTCTGTAGTGGATGGGTAGATACTGCATGACGTAGACAGGACCCATATCGAAAGGATTGGGAATCAGTGATGGAACTTTACCCCCCCCCCCCCTCCTTACAAGGGTAAAGTTCCTTCAATGAAATTTCATCCGGACTTTGGTAGAGAGAAAATCATAATCTCTTAATTTCTCTCCCATCGAGATTGCTAGAATCTGAATAAAAGGATTTTTCTCTGTAACAAACTGTTCTAATTCTATTCGGATGGGATCTGGACCTAGAAATTCATTTCAGCCAATTGTACCTTTTCAAATTGTTTCTTTTTAAGTACCAAAAAAATTTGAGCCAGAATGACCGATCCGGGGGATAGTAAGAGACCTCGAATGCGTGATGGGTCTTGAAGTACTACCTCTGCGTCACTTTGACCGAATCCACCCACATTTGGATTATTAGTTAGGGGTTGATCGACCCTTACAGACTCACCTTCAGGAATAATAAGTTCTGGTCCCGCAGGTACGATATCTACCACTTCATGACCGTCCGATACGTCATTGATTGCAACTTCGTAGCCACCCTTTTCTCTACGTAAGATTCTACTTACTTTTCCCGTTACTGAAGCGTTATAGACCGTATTATTGCTTTTGCTTCCATCAGGATAGATCTGCCCCCTCCCCCTGTTTCCACCGACATATATGGGATATTTCAGGGAATGAGCTTCTTTATTGGTAACTGGATCGGGCGAAAGAATTGGGAAAACAATCTCACTGTATTTTCTACCCGAAACAGGGCCTATCACCAAAATATTTTTGTTACTGCTGCTATAAGGTTGAGGAAAAAGATTCCCTATCCTCTCTTTCATCCCGGGAGGAATACGATCGGAAGGCGCTAACCCGAAACCCTCTGGCGAGATAGGAACTGCTCCAACATTTAAAGAACCTTTTTTTCCATTAGCAAGTACTTGTTTTATTTGTAAATCATAGGGAATTTTAACAACCGCTTCGAATACCGTATCTGGAAGAACGGATTGTGGAACTTCGATATCAACAGATTTCTTGGCTAAGTGACAATTGGCGCATACGATACGTCCAGTAGCTTCTCGGGGATTATCATAACCCTGTTGTGCAAAAATGGGATATGCCCCCGAAACAGGTGACCAAACCATTATATTTGTAATAAATATTACAAAAATCAATCGGGTTACCCATCCCATGATCAAGTTATTCAATTTTATATTTTGCATGGTCCAATTATCCGTTTCAAATTCAAATAATTTCAACGAGTAATATGTTCGTTGCTTATTTACTTGAGTTGCTCGATTTGCAACATATGCCGTTGTACTAACGATAGAAATAAGAAATGAAGGGTTTTCTGAGGATAAATCTGAATAGTTTCTATCCGGGTCGGATATGGGAAAGGATTATCCATAGGATCTCTTTCCAATTCCTCTATTCATTCATGGTGTGATAAGTCGCTACAATAGAGGGTGATATACGATTCGAATGACGAAAAATCAAATATTTGAAAACTGTATCTAGAATAACTGGAAATGTTGAGACAAAGCAAGAAATTACCCGTTCGTTATGAACGAATCCAAAATGTTCCGAACAAGAACTTATTATAATTTCCCAACCGTGGGGGGAATGGAACCCAATACATGAATCGGTTAATAGAAGAATGGAGAAAGCCTTCATCGTATCGCTCAAACTATGAAACAATTCCTGAGTCCAAGAATTCAAAATAACAAGTCGTTCCTTACCTGGAATGAATAAACCACTCAAAGTGATGAAATAAATAATATCTGTCAATAAATGCGATATAGTCTCAACACTATCATCATTATAAATTTCGACTAATTCAACTGTTTGCTGGTGGATTAGATCATTCGAATCCTGCAATTGCATGTCGGAATTCGTCACGATTCTATCCAACCAAAAAAGTTCTTCAATCTCTTGAAGTTTTTCCAAAGCTTTTTCCTCTTGGAAAGATGTGAGAAAAATCTGTGATGGGTAATTATTCCACCAACGATTGATCAAAGGTTCTAAGAAACATTTTCGAGAGGGAGTAGAAATTGCTAGGGGGATAAAGATTAGACATCCAACATATTGCAAAGAAGCTAACGCCTGATATTTTGCCAGTCTGAATTCTTGGGGTACCAATGAACTCGATTGATTCATCAATTCTGCCTTGAATCTGTAAAAAGTCCGTGTTATCGACCGTGGTAGGAGACCTATGGATTCGTAAGCTATTGCTGCTAATCCAAAAAGTTCTGTCTCCAATGAATAATACTTATTCTCTCCTTTCTCACCGATCGATGGAAAGGGTAAAAATAGATAGTAACGCTTCCAAATACGTAAATCATTTAGAGTTGCTTCGATCCAAATCGATTTCCTATTAGTCTTTCTCCTCGATCCTCCACTGCAGGCTGCAGAAATTTCTGAATCATAATATTTATGCGTTGGGATATTCTCCCCGAACAACCTGTTCGGTCCTATAAACCCAAAAAGGTTGAATAAATTCGTTAGAGATAAACTAATTCTATACTGCAGGAGACTAAGATATATTGTAAAAACAGAGTTGTTCAATTCTGTGTTCATATAAAAAATAATGGATCGCCAGGAACGTTTTGAAGAGAGAAGCATATTTCTATATAAAAAGTAATCTCTTTTTACTTTTCTTATATGTTTCCCAGCCCTATAGGCTCTTTCTAGATAACGATACGGTAGAATTTGCCAATAGTATAAATAGTTATTCATAGGAGCTACTGATATTTCGTCGAAGAAACAGAATATATATATATGAATATATATTCATAATTTCCATATAACCTCCACTAACTTGTGATTCGATTCTGTTCAGATACCCTCAATGGAAATTTTTGGGAAACGGGCTAATCCAGCTGCTTTATCTTCCATTTCTCTCAATGTTGAATATTCCTCGATACGACTCAGAGGAATATCTTGTTGACCCTTTATTCTTATATAGAGAATTCTACGGGGTAAGAATCCTTCACGAACTTCCATACGTACTGATCGAATATCTCTAATAAGAAATTGTACGAAAATACGACGATTTTTTCCGGGAAATCCCCAACGGGGGGGGGAAAATGTTCCATTCCGTTTATCGAATCTGTTGTAGCCGCTACCCACATTCCACCAAATAGTGCACCATGGATAGAAACTAATGGATAAACCCGCTATACCGTAGAAAGACATAACAAGTCCTTGCGGAACAAACATAATTTGCTCAGCCGATAGAAAAAATATCAGATCTTTTCGCGAATAGCTGGAGAATCCGACGAGGGAAAAACCCAGCGCACCTAGTGAGAGGATCAAGGCCCAACAGAAATTACTAACTCTTCGAGATCCTGTTATGAAATCTACCCGAATATCCTCAATTTGTGAATTCGTAACAAAACGGAATCTCCTAGAAATAATTGAATAATATTTAGTTTTATAAAGAATTTTATTAGGGGAGTTCTCCAACTGTTTATTATTATTATAAAATTCTAGGGGGGGACGCTGCGCCACCGCCTCTCCCCCCGATTATTCACCCATACTTTCCTATAGGATTTCATCCTGTTCAATATATATGAATAAAGAAGCCATCGTAATAGCTGGAGAGACTAAACCTACTAGAGGTACGAAAATAGAGGGTAAATAAGAAGCTGTCATGAAAAACTACCTCATGCTAATTTGTGAAGAAAAGAAATGAATGTAATACGTAATAATATATATATATATATCCCATCCGGAACTCAACCAAATAGTAATTATATTCTATTCCGATAAATAATATATATTATTTGTATGAGATATTTCAATCGGATATCTCTGAAGGAATTGACAAATCAAAATCAAGTCATAGTATCAATTTCATCTAAGGGAATAATTATTACATTCTTTGACCTTCCGAGGCGCCGGATCGTAAAGCTCGGAAATTTCACTCAAAACACCTTTTAAGAGATTACGTGGAACAATCGAATCAAGTAGACCGTGATCAAATAAAGATTCTGCAACTTGAAACCCATCTGGTATTTTCTGGCGTAAGGTTTGTTCTATCACGCGTTTACCGGCGAATGCGATATAGGCTTTGGGCTCGGCGATTATAATATCTCCCAACATACCAAAACTTGCAGTGACTCCCCCTGTTGTTGGGTATGTAAGAATAGCTATATAGAGTAATCTCCGTCGCGCCTGATGAATCTGTGGAACCGAAGAAATTTTTGCCATTTGCATCGAACTCAACGTTCCTTCCTGCATACGTGCTCCGCCGGGAGAACACACTATTATTAATGGCATTGATTCCCCAGTGGCATATTCGATGAGGCGGGTGATCTTCTCACCCACGACGGATCCCATACTACCCCCCATGAATTGAAAATCCATAACTCCGAGTGCGATGGGAGTACCATTCAATTTACCTATACCTGTTTGAATAGCATCGGTTAAACCCGTTCGTTTCTGGTAGAAGGCAATTCGATTTCTGTAGGAATCTTCGTCGGAGAATCTAAGAATGTCCCGAGCGGTCATATCTTCATCCATGGGATGCCAGGTTCCACGATCGGTTGGAAGTTCAATTCTTTCTGTACTGCTCATTTGTAAGTGGTATCCGCATTCTTCGCAAATCCGTTTATTTTGTCTCAAAAATCTGACGTATAACATATTTTCGCAATTATCGCATCTAGTCCATAAACCTTTGGTGGTGTCGATCTTTACATACCTATCCCTTTCTCGTTCACTGAATATATAGCCTTTCGTCGCTTTTTCGATGAAAGCTCCTATTAATCCACCAAACCTTCGTTTATCTTCGAACCAATTCATTAGGGACATAACAGGCTCTCCCTCTTTAATAATTACGGAATAGGCACTGGAAAAATGAACAAAAATTTGGTATCAAATTTTTGGATCGGGGAGGGGAAAAATTTGAGAGATCATTAGTGACCACGGAATGAAACATTAATTAATTAATNTAATCGACTAATCTGATGATAGGACGGAATCTTTCACTACGCAAAAAGTTCTACATTGGAGTTGAAAAAGGGTTGGAAGGGATTTGAACCCTTGACCTGATGATTCGGAACCATGAACTCTAATCCGCTGAGCTACCAACCCTGCTACGTCTGGGAAGTCTCCGAAAAGGAATTCCATTCGTATTGATATTATCATTATTATTATCATCGGTAGTGAAAATGATAATAATAATGATGATGATAATAATATCAATAGTATGAAAAGAATTAATTATACGGTATCTATCGTCTCGTAGTGGTCGAATTTAATTTCTTTCCAAACCTCACAAGCGGCTGCCAGATCGGGACTCCATTTGGCTGCTTCACGAATAATCTCATTACCTTCGCGAGCAAGATCACGCCCTTCGTTACGTGCTTGTACGCAGGCTTCCAAAGCTACTCGATTAGCCACTGCACCAGGCGCATTTCCCCAGGGGTGTCCCAAAGTTCCACCACCGAATTGTAATACGGAATCATCTCCGAAAATTTCGGTTAGAGCCGGCATATGCCAAACGTGAATACCTCCAGATGCTACTGGTAAAACACCTGGTAAAGATACCCAATCTTGTGTGAAATAAATCCCACGGCTTCTATCTTTTTCTATATAATCATCACGGAGTAGATCCACAAACCCTAGAGTTACTTCACGCTCCCCTTCGAGTTTACCCACAACGGTACCGGAATGAATATGATCTCCACCGGATAGGCGCAATGCTTTAGCTAATACACGGAAGTGAATACCATGATTTTTTTGTCTATCAAGAACTGCATGCATTGCACGGTGAATGTGAAGGAGTAAGCCATTATCTCGACAATAATGGGCTAAACTAGTATTTGCGGTAAAGCCACCCGTAAGATAGTCATGCATCACGATTGGTACACCCAACTCCCTAGCACATGCAGCTCTTTTCATCATTTCTTCAGACGTACCTGCAGTAGCGTTTAAATAATGTCCCTTAATTTCACCAGTTTCTGATTGAGATTTAAAAAGAGCTTCTGCTACGAATAGGAAGCGATCCCTCCAACGCATGAATGGCTGGGAATTAACATTCTCATCATCTTTCGTGAAATCAAGTCCACCGCGGAGACATTCATATACAGCTCTACCATAATTTTTAGCAGATAAACCCAATTTTGGTTTTATAGTGCATCCCAATAGGGGACGACCGTACTTATTCAATTTATCTCTCTCGACTTGGATACCATGGGGTGGACCTTGGAAAGTCTTCACATAAGCCGGTGGAATTCGTAAATCTTCAAGACGCAAGGCTCGTAAAGCTTTAGATCCGAATACATTACCTACAATAGAAGTGAATAGGTTCGTTACGGAACCTTCTTCAAATAAATCTAGGGGATAGGCAACATAAGCAATATATTGATTTTCTTCCCCAGCGACAGGTTCAATATCATAGCATCGACCCTTGTAACGATCGAGACTAGTAAGTCCATCGGTCCAGACTGTGGTCCAGGTACCGGTCGAAGATTCAGCAGCTACTGCTGCTCCCGCTTCCTCCGGTGGTACCCCGGGTTGAGGAGTCATACGAAATGCTGCCAGAATATCTGTCTCCTTGGTCTCATACCGAGGAGTGTAATAATTTAGTCTGTAATCTTTGACACCAGCTTTGAATCCAACACCTACTTTAGTCTCCGTTTGTGGTGACATAAGTCCCTCCCTACGAATCAATTTATACTCTAGCAAGGATGAGGTCTGCTCGGGATCTTTCCTCCTCTTCCCCTATGAAGAAATTATCGCAAAGGAGAGTTTATCCAATCCTTGGATGTTTACCAATAATAAAACATTATTATTGTATATCGTTTCTCGCATGTAATGCAACCCGGTTATATATTCGATTGAGTAGTTACCGGATCCAAATCTTACAAATTCACTCAAGAGCACATATTTTGTATATGATTGGATTATTACGAAGAGGCCATTCTCGGTATACGATCGTGATTGTATATATACCTTGTTGATCCATATTCGATTTCCTCCTGTTTTTACGTATTATTAATTGATTCTCGCGATACGAAATATATCTCTCATGTCATTATAATCAACTCGAAAAACAAAAAAATTCTATGGAAATGAATCTCTTACTTCCTGAAGCTTCCACAATCGTTGGTAGAAATGTAGGAAATATTACCCAAATTATTGGTCCAGTACTTGATGTTGCTTCTTCCCCGGGTCAGATGCCTAATATTTATAATTCTTTAGTTGTTCAGGGTCAAAATTCGGCAGGTCAAGAGATTAATGTTACTTGCGAGGTCCAGCAATTATTAGGAAATAATCGAGTCAGAGCCGTTGCTATGAGTGCCACAGACGGTTTAATGAGGGGAATGAAAGTTATTGATACCGGAGCTCCTTTGAGTGTCCCGGTCGGTGAAGCCACTCTCGGGAGAATCTTCAATGTTTTGGGAGAACCTGTTGATAATTTGGGTCCCGTGAATGCCAATACAACATTCCCAATTCATAGATCTGCCCCTGCTTTTACCCAATTGGATACTAAATTATCAATTTTTGAGACAGGGATTAAGGTTGTGGATCTTTCGGCACCCTATCGCCGGGGGGGAAAAATTGGATTATTCGGGGGAGCTGGTGTAGGAAAAACGGTACTTATTATGGAGTCAATTAATAATATAGCTAAAGCGCATGGGGGTGTATCAGCATTCGGAGGCGTGGGGGAACGAACCCGCGAAGGGAACGATCTTTACATGGAAATGAAAGAATCTAAAGTAATTAATGAGCAAAATATTTCGGAATCGAAAGTAGCCTTGGTGTACGGTCAGATGAATGAGCCACCAGGTGCTCGTATGAGAGTTGGTTTAACAGCTCTAACCATGGCGGAGTATTCTCGAGATGTTAATAAACAAGATGTACTTTTATTCATTGATAATATCTTTCGTTTCGTCCAAGCAGGTTCGGAAGTATCCGCTCTGTTAGGAAGAATGCCATCGGCAGTCGGGTATCAACCAACTCTAAGCACAGAAATGGGTACTTTACAGGAAAGAATTACTTCTACGAAGGAGGGATCTATAACTTCCATTCAAGCTGTTTACGTGCCCGCGGATGATTTGACAGATCCTGCCCCTGCTACAACTTTCGCTCACCTAGATGCGACTACTGTGTTATCGAGGGGGTTAGCAGCCAAAGGAATTTATCCCGCAGTTGATCCTCTGGATTCAACATCTACGATGCTTCAACCTTGGATTGTAGGTGAGGAACATTACGAGACGGCGCAGGGGGTGAAACAAACTCTGCAAAGATATAAGGAATTGCAAGACATTATAGCTATTCCGGGATTGGATGAATTATCCGAGGAAGATCGCTTAACTGTAGCAAGAGCGCGTAAGATTGAGAGATTCTTATCCCAACCCTTTTTTGTAGCAGAAGTTTCTACCGGTTCCCCGGGTAAATATGTTAGTCTCCGAGAAACGATAAAGGGTTTCCAAATGATTCTTGCTGGGGAATTGGATAGCTTCCCCGAACAAGCTTTCTATTTGGTAGGGAATATAGATGAAGTTACAGCAAAAGCCGCTATTTCACAGGTGGGGAATTGAAACAAATGACGCTACTGAATCTTCGCGTAATGGCACCTAATCGAATTGTTTGGAATTCCGAAGTTCAAGAAATTATTTTATCAACAAATAGTGGAAGGATCGGCGTATTGCCCGATCACGCTCCTTTGTTAACCGCCCTAGATATAGGGATCATTAAGATACGTCTCAGGGAGCAATGGTCAACTATGGCATTAATGGGTGGTTTTGCCATGGTAGAAAATAATCAAATGACTATCCTAGTTAATGAAGCTGAAAAAGCTGTTGAAATAGATCTTCACGAAGCTCAGGAAACTTTTCGGGAGGCTAGAACCAATCTGGCTAAAGCAGCGGGTAAGAAGCAAATCATTGAGGCTAATCTTGCTTTTGAGAGGGCAAAAGCGAGGCTGGAAGCAATAAACATAGATATTTCGTAGTTAGAGTTTCGCATAGTATTAGTCTAATACTAATTACCTACTATTGGATTTGAACCAATGACTCCCGCCGTATGAAAGCGATACTCCAACCACTGAGTTAAGTAGGTTCTGCTGATACTATTGTAGCATCGTATCGGTATGAAGCAAAAGCTTTTGAATCATTCAGGAGAAGGAAGTCATGAGAATCTTTCAATCTATTAACCTTGACAAGTAACAAGAAATATATATATATATATATATATATATATATATATATATATATATATATATATATATATATATTATTGTGGCGAAAAGGGTTATAGCTCAGCGGTAGAGCACCTCGTTTACACGTGCGCCAATGATTGTCAGAGAAATTATCGAAATTATCGATTCACGGTTTCCTTGTGAAATAGAGTAGTGTCTTACTCTTTGACTCAATTCGGGAGAAAAATAGCCTGGCACCAAGAGATTGCAAGTTCTTCATACTTGAAACTTGATCGAAATCGATATGGTTAATTTATCCATTCCTTCAATGATACTACATGATGAGAGCATTACGGGGAACTCAAGATATTCTTCTTCTTGCTTCTTGAACTTCTAGGTGTATGAAGATTCATGCAAATGAAGCAATAGAAACTCGTTCCAGACGAGTAGATCCATGTTTTGGGGAAGAGCAAACCTAAGTCAATATTTGATTCTTTGAAAAACTTTGGGATTGCTTCGAGCACACGGAACCATTCTATTATTGATAGAAAGAAAAAGGATGGTGAAGTAACTGGATCGAATAAATGCATCAGTTAATTAATGAGCCCAATGCATGGAAAAAGTGCATGTTGGGTTCTTGAAACAGTTCATAACGAAAAATTCGAATTGTTTTACCGAGAATGTCTACGGTTCGAATCCGTATAGCCCTAAACTATTCAAAATTTGAGAGGGCAACGCGAGGGATAAAAGTTCACCCCCTCCCCCTATGTTGGGAAAGGAAGAGCCGGTTGCCGGTATTTCGGATCGGTAACTCAAATCCCCAAGGATAGGGGGTATGGAACAGAACGGTCAAATAGGAATAGTAAAGGATAGAATTGAATCGAAAAAAAAAACTTTTCTCTTCTGCGATTAAGATGAGGATTATTATGCTCCAATCCGATAAATACGAATATTTCTGGATATTCCTACTAATAGTTGTCTTCTTACCCGCAATAATTTTTTGGATTTCTGAATTGGTAGTACCTACAAGTAAAGGATCAGAGAAATCGACTAGTTACGAATCGGGTATAGAACCCCTGGGAGAAGCTTGTATCCAATTCCAGATTCGCTATTATATGTTTGCTCTAGTTTTCGTTATTTTCGATGTCGAGACAGTTTTTCTCTACCCATGGGCTATGAGTTTCTACGATTTCGGTATATTGCCCTTCATCGAAGCCTTAATATTTATTCTCATTCTTATTGTTGGTTTAGTTTATGCATGGCGAAAAGGAGCCTTGGAATGGTCTTAGGTTCTCTCAAATTTGTTCACAAAATCAAATCATTTCGGGAGATGAGTTTAATATTATGAACGACGCAAAATTACCCTCACTCGATGAAACTGTAACGGATTCTATTATTTCAACAACTCTCAATGATTTTTCGAATTGGGCCAGGCTCTCTAGCTTATGGCCGCTACTTTATGGTACAAGTTGTTGTTTTATCGAATTCGCCTCTTTAATTGGCTCACGATTCGATTTCGATCGGTACGGTTTAGTACCCCGGGCTAGCCCACGACAAGCTGATCTTATCATAACGGCTGGTACTGTAACAATGAAAATGGCTCCGTCTCTAGTCAGGCTTTACGAACAAATGCCTGAACCGAAATATGTTATTGCAATGGGAGCATGTACAATAACTGGAGGTATGTTCAGTACAGATTCCTACACTACAGTTCGTGGAGTAGATAAATTAATCCCCGTCGATATTTACTTACCCGGATGTCCACCGAAACCAGAGGCTGTTGTAGATGCTGTGGTGAAACTTCGTAGGAAGATGGCTCAAGAAATGTATGGAGGACGAACGAAACAAGGGAGTAGATATTTCACCTCGAATCACCGATTTGGTTCGTTACCAACCCCCAATACTTGGGAGTCCAATCAACAATTATCGAATCAATTTTTCCGATTCGGGGAAATATCAAAATTACCGTCAGAAACGGAAGAATATAAAATCTTGGTATCTTCTCCGGAAATACCAGAATAGAAAAAAGAAGATTATACGATATGTTAAATATATTAGGGAGTAACAATAACAAAATACAGGGACGCTTTTCGACTTGGTTGATCAGGCATGGTCTTACCCACAGACCTCTAGGTTTCGATTATCAAGGTGTCGAAACCCTGCAGGTAAAATCCAAGGATTGGCCCTCTGTAGCTGTTTCTCCATACGTATACGGATTCAATTATCTACGTTCTCAATGCGCATACGATGTTGAACCAGGTGGCTTATTAGCTAGTGTGTATCACTTCACAAAAGTATGTGATGACGCCGATGAACCAGAAGAGATATGTATCAAGATTTTCGTATCGAGGAAAAATCCAAAAATACCATCGGTTTTTTGGCTCTGGAAAAGTGCCAATTTTCAGGAACGCGAATCTTATGATATGTTCGGAATCATTTATGAAAATCATCCGAGTCTTAAGCGGATCCTAATGCCCGATAGTTGGATAGGCTGGCCTCTGCGCAAAGATTATATCGTACCTAACTTTTATGAGTTGCAAGATGCATATTAGCTATAATTGCCAGGAACCAGAATTGAACTGGTGACACGAGGATTTTCAGTCCTCTGCTCTACCAACTGAGCTATCCCGGCAGCTATTTCCATTTACCTGGAGTTTACCCAGAGTACAACCGAAAAAGAAATATTTAGTATCAATATGGGGGTAGAGGGACTTGAACCCTCACGGTCTATAAAGCCAACGGATTTTCTTTTTACCGCGATTTGCATCGCCGCCTATGGCTCGTAAGAAAGGACTCTATCTTTATCCTCGTCTATATTATTGCTACTGCTTTCGATACTGTGTCGCTACCACCACAGTTGTAGGGTACGGGGTAGCTTCGTAACCAGAAGGATCGAAAAATTCTTTCATCGGGATAGTTTCCTTTGAGTCTCTGCACCTATTTCGTGAACGAGATTTGGCTCAGGATTACCTAGTGTATCTTCCTTCTTCAACCTAGGTTTCCCTGAATGTGGAAACAATCACTTAGTCGATTTCTCCACTAAGGCTCAATCGGATTAAGTCCGCAGCGTCTACCAATTTCGCCATACCCCCACGATTGGAGGAAAGGAGTGTAATTCTATTCCCGATATATATTATAATTTTTAATCTATTTCCGTGCAATACCTTTACAAATTATTCAATACTGAAGGGAAGAATTAATTGTTGCTTTCTCCCCATCCGATACTTATAATCAATAAATGGAATAATTTGCTACTGGATGACTTGGATTGGGAGTGAGAAATATTCATTACATTCTTCTCATTCCGGTGCCTGTTTAGCTCAGAGGTCAGAGCACCGCACTTGTAATGCGATGGTCATCGGTTCGACTCCGATAGCGGGCCCTCCTCCCCGAACCGAAGAGGTGTTAATAACGATTAAAAAAACCTCACTCGATATTTCATTTGTTTATGCACCCTATTATGCTATTATAGTTTATTAACTGCAAGGAAGTATTCCGTGGAAGTCAATATCTTTGCATTTCCTTCAATATTCCATGTTATTTTTTCCACCACAGCAGTTTACAAGGCAAGGAGTTTAGTTCTATGTCCCGTTATCGAGGACCTCGTACGAAAATAATACGTCGTTTGGGAACTTTGCCAGGTCTAACGAGTAAAATACTCGAATTAGAATCTGGTTATATTGGTCAATCGACCCCTAATAAAAAAGTTTCTCAGTATCGTATTCGATTGGAGGAGAAGCAGAAATTACGTTTTCACTATGGATTGACGGAGAGACAACTATTGAAATATGTTCGTATCGCAAGGAAAGCAAAGGGTTCTACGGGTCAGATATTATCACAGCCACTCGAGATGCGTTTGGATAACATAATTTTCCGCTTGGGTATGTCCCCGACAATTCCTGGAGCGAGACAATTAGTTAATCACAGACATATCCTTATAAATGATGATACGGTTGATATCCCAAGCTATAATTGTGAACCTAAGGACGTTATTACCGTAAATAATAGAAAGGAATCGGTAATAATAAAAAATATGGATTCGTCCCGGAAACCGAAAGTACCGAATCATTTAACTTTTGATTCGATACGTTTTCGGGGATCGGTGAATCAAACAATTGATCGTGAATGTATCGATTTGAAGATTAATGAATTGCTGGTTGTAGAATATTACTCTCGGCAAGTTTAGGAAATATAAATATATATGTATATATCGCGAAATGAATGGGGAAAGAGAGGGATTCGAACCCTCGGTAGAAAAGAATCTACATAGCATTTCCAATGCTACATCTTAGACCACTCAACCATCTTTCCGAAGATATCTTTGAATTATGGTATACAAATTGATATTACCGCAATCCCTGTGAAATGGATCATTTTTTCCATCGAAGAAATTAATCACTTGAATCGGAAGGAAAAATAGATTTCAATAAGAAGCTTTTATACATTCATATGTGAAAATATTCTTTCTGATATCGATAAATTCTTTATGTATGGTTTTATTCTCGGAAAAGGAGAATAATGCGATTCGAATAAATTTGTGATTAAACCATGCCTAGATCTCAAAGAAATGATAATTTTATCGATAAAACTTTTACAATCGTTGCCGATATATCGTTACGAATTATTCCAACAACGCAGAGAGAGAAGGAGGCATTCACTTATTACAGAGATGGTGCGATTCGGACCTAAACCCCCTTTCGATTCAAAGCATACTTCTTGCATTTCCAATAAATCCTTATGCTTGGTGAAGGCCAATTCTCCCCAGGAAATAATTCCTTCCGTCGAGTACCCTCGATTGACGTAACCTTAGATGCTAAATGGTAGTGCTGAGCGGAAGGTCAAACCTATACAAAAATTTTTTTCAATTTTATTTATGGGCATACACACAATGGGAGCATCACGTGTAGAAATTGACAATGCAAAAGCTTCGTCATGATTCAAAATCAATTCATGGGCTATGGTTGGGTGAACAAATCTCCATCCTGTTTGTATCTTGGGTACCCATAGAACCATCGGAGATTGTCGAAAAAGCTAACCCCCTACGGAATGAGTACAAAGCATTGGGAACGAAGAAACTATGGGAAGAGAGGTTGTATCCGACGGATGGATCATCCGTTGGGAAGATATTCCAATAAAAGGATGGTTAGATATTTCCCTGTATAAAGACGCCAGCCCAAATAGTTTATGATGTTGGTTGATAGAAAATATTGTTCTACATCATCACGTACGAATAAACCTCTCCCATGTACTATATGATGAGTAGCCGTATGAAGTTCGAATTCCATGTACGGTTCCGAAACGGAGTTTATGAATGTACAACCGTAACGAATGTCGGCTCAATCCGAAGGAGAATACGCGGAAGCTTTACAGAATTATTACGAAGCAATGCGTTTGGAAATCGATCCGTATGACCGAAGCTATATACTCTACAATATAGGTCTCATCCATACAAGTAATGGAGAACATGCCAAAGCTTCAGAGTATTACTTCCAGGCATTGGAACGGAATCCATCTCTACCCCAAGCTTTTAATAATATGGCTGTGACCTGTCATTACGTGCGACTATCTATACTATAGATTCTATTAGTTAGAAACAACTATCCGGAAAAAAATAGAATCGGGGGTTATCTACGTACTAATCATGAAATAGCTATAGCTGTAGGAGTAAATCATAGGAAACACCCATCCATGACCCTATTAACTCTATGGATAATTGGATGAACCAAGAAAAGCATCATAAGGATCAATTAGGGGGAGAAGGAAGAAAACTCTATGAATTAACGAAATTCTTGGGTATCAATCTCTGTAATTAAAATTAATTGAATCGGTTAATGAAATAGTGGTGTAGAATCAGATCCCAAAGAGACACGAATAAACTCGAATTTATTAAAGATTCGGGGAATAAGAAGCTTCTATAATATTTGTTGAGACAGTTACCGTCGAAAAAAGATTATTCCGCGGTAGGAGAAAAGATAGCATATCCTAGAGAAGTATGGAATATAAACTTGGTTCATTAACTTTTTCATATTTATTTCTCATAAATTGGGAAGATTTAAAATAAGTAAAGAAATTATTATTCGAGCCGTACGAGGCAGGAAACTCTCAAGTACGGTTCTGGAAGGGGGAAACTTTTTTCGGGTCGACCTATCTTGACCGGGGGGAACGAGCCATTCAACAGGGCGATCTAGAAGCTTCCGAAACCTGGTTCGATCAAGCCGCTAATTATTGGAAACAGGCGATACTATTGGCTCCAAGTAATTATATCGAAGCTCACAATTGGTTGAAAATGACGGGACGTTCCTAGCGACTCCACGAATAACAGGGAAAGTATCTAGATAGAAAAAGGAAGGTATTAGATATATAGGTCCAATAGTGAAATTCGGAATAAACCATTGTTTCTATTTATTTCCCCACAGAATAAATTATGGTCCATTAAGCACCTCGAAATTGTGCCATAATAAATTTGAAGACCTGCCTAGGTAATTTCTGTATCGTAGTTGCCCCAGTTTCGAACTGAGAAAGAGTAAAGGGTTGAAGAAACATCTATCTCTCAGAAGTTCACCCATTATAATTGGTGGGTTCTTCCTATGCCTCGTCTGAAGAGAGGAGAACCTCGATGACTATTCTTTCACCGGAACCAGAAGTCAAGATTGTGGTGGAAAAGGATCCTGTAAAAACCTCTCTCGAAAAATGGGCTAAACCCGGGCATTTTCCGAGGACTCTAGCGAAAGGTCCGAATACTACTACTTGGATCTGGAATTTACATGCTGATGCTCACGATTTCGATAGCCATACCAATGATTTGGAAGAAATCTCTCGTAAAGTGTTTAGTGCTCACTTCGGGCAACTAGCAATCATTTTTATTTGGCTAAGTGGTATGTACTTTCACGGTGCCCGCTTCTCCAATTATGAGGCGTGGTTGGGTGATCCCACTCATATCAAACCGAGTGCTCAGGTTGTTTGGCCAATAGTGGGTCAAGAAATTCTAAATGGAGATGTTGGTGGGGGTTTCCAGGGAATACAAATAACTTCTGGCTTTTCTCAACTTTGGCGAGCATCTGGAATAACGAGTGAGTTACAACTTTATTCCACCGCGATTGGTGGATTAATCTCCGCAGCGTTAATGCTTTTCGCTGGGTGGTTCCATTATCACAAAGCTGCTCCCAAATTATCTTGGTTCCAGGATGTCGAATCTATGCTGAATCATCATCTAGCAGGACTTTTAGGATTAGGATCTCTCTCCCGGGCTGGCCACCAGGTGCATGTTTCTCTACCTATTAACCAACTCCTAGATGCTGGGGTCGATCCTAAAGAAATACCTCTTCCCCATGAATTCATTCTGAATCGTGATCTTCTAGCCGAACTCTATCCCAGTTTTGCTAAGGGATTAACTCCATTCTTTACCCTGAATTGGTCAGAATATTCGGATTTCCTAACTTTTCGTGGGGGTTTAAATCCAGTCACTGGCGGGTTGTGGTTGACCGATACCGCGCACCACCATCTAGCTATTGCGGTGTTATTCCTAGTAGCTGGTCACATGTATCGAACGAATTGGGGTATTGGTCACAGCTTCAAAGAAATTCTCGAAGCACATAAGGGTCCATTCACGGGCGAAGGCCATAAAGGTCTTTACGAGATCTTAACAACTTCATGGCATGCTCAATTAGCTATTAATCTAGCCATGCTGGGTTCATTGACAATAATTGTAGCCCATCACATGTATTCGATGCCTCCTTACCCATATTTGGCTACAGACTATGGTACCCAACTCTCTCTTTTCACGCATCATATGTGGATCGGTGGATTCTTAATAGTTGGGGCTGCTGCACATGCAGCTATTTTCCTGGTAAGAGATTACGACCCAACCACTCAATATAATAATTTATTAGATCGTGTTCTCCGGCATCGCGATGCAATAGTATCACATCTTAACTGGGTATGTATCTTTTTAGGATTTCACAGTTTCGGTCTATACATCCATAATGATACAATGAGTGCTTTGGGACGTCCTCAAGATATGTTTTCTGATACTGCTATACAATTGCAACCCGTTCTTGCTCAGTGGGTACAAAATACTCATGCTTTAGCACCAGATTTGACTGCTCCCAATGCTTCAGCAAGTACCAGTTTAACTTGGGGTGGTGGCGAAGTAATTGCCGTAGGTAACAAAGTAGCTTTGCTACCAATTCCATTAGGAACTGCAGATTTCTTAGTACACCACATTCATGCATTCACAATTCACGTAACGGTTTTGATTTTACTAAAAGGTGTTCTATTCGCCCGTAGTTCCCGCTTAATCCCGGATAAAGCTAATCTTGGTTTCCGTTTCCCCTGTGATGGACCCGGAAGGGGTGGAACCTGCCAAGTATCTGCATGGGATCATATTTTTCTAGGTTTATTCTGGATGTATAATGCAATTTCTGTCGTTATTTTTCACTTCAGCTGGAAAATGCAATCTGATGTTTGGGGAAGTGTAACCGAACAAGGGGTTATTACCCACATTACTGGGGGTAATTTTGCACAGAGTTCAATAACCATTAATGGTTGGCTTCGGGATTTTCTATGGGCGCAAGCTTCTCAGGTCATTCAATCTTACGGTTCTTCTCTATCTGCCTATGGTCTTTTGTTCTTAGGTGCTCATTTTGTTTGGGCTTTCAGTCTAATGTTTCTATTCAGTGGTCGTGGGTACTGGCAAGAGCTTATTGAATCCATTGTCTGGGCTCACAATAAATTAAAGGTTGCTCCTGCTATTCAGCCTAGAGCCTTGAGTATCGTACAAGGACGTGCTGTAGGAGTAGCTCATTACCTTCTGGGTGGAATCGCCACAACATGGGCATTCTTCCTAGCAAGAATTATTGCAGTAGGATAATGGCTAAGGAGGATTATGGCATCAAGATTTCCAAAATTTAGCCAGGGCCTATCCCAAGACCCAACTACTCGTCGTATTTGGTTCGGTATCGCTACCGCACATGATTTTGAGAGCCACGATAATATAACCGAGGAACGTCTCTATCAAAAGATTTTTGCTTCTCACTTCGGTCAATTAGCCATCATTTTTTTATGGACCTCTGGTAATTTATTCCATGTCGCTTGGCAAGGTAATTTCGAAGCATGGGTGCAAGATCCTCTGCACGTGAGACCGATCGCACATGCAATTTGGGATCCACACTTTGGTCAACCGGCAATTGAAGCTTTTACTCGAGGAGGAGCTTCCGGACCAGTTAATATAGCATATTCGGGTGTGTATCAATGGTGGTACACAATTGGTTTGCGCACGGATCAAGATCTTTATAATGGAGCTCTCTCTCTAGTTATTCTTTCCTTTCTTTCTCTAGTTGCGGGTTGGTTGCACCTGCAACCGAAATGGAAACCCAAAGTTTCGTGGTTTAAAAATGCTGAATCTCGCCTTAATCATCATCTATCAGGACTTTTTGGTGTAAGTTCCTTAGCCTGGACAGGCCACTTGGTGCATGTCGCAATCCCTGAATCAAGAGGTCAGCATGTGAGGTGGGATAATCTGCTGACTACATCACCTCATCCTCAAGGGTTAGGCCCTCTCTTCGCTGGTCAATGGAATGCTCACGCCCAAAATGCTGATTCGAGTAATCATCTCTTCGGAACTTCTCAAGGAGCAGGTACGGCTATTTTAACTTTTATCGGGGGATTCCACCCACAAACTCAAAGTTTATGGCTGACTGATATGGCTCATCACCACCTAGCTATTGCAGTTGTTTTTATCATAGCGGGTCATATGTATAGAACTAATTTCGGGATTGGGCACAGTATCAAGGAAATTCTCGAAACACATACTCCTCCAGGGGGTCGACTGGGTCAGGGACATAAAGGCCTTTATGACACTATCAACAATTCCTTGCATTTCCAATTAGGTCTTGCTCTAGCTTCTCTTGGAGTTATAACTTCGTTAGTGGCTCAACATATGTATTCCTTACCTCCTTACGCGTTTCTTGCGCAAGATTTCACAACCCAAGCTGCATTATATACTCATCATCAATACATTGCTGGATTTATTATGACGGGTGCTTTCGCCCATGGGGCTATTTTCTTCATCAGGGATTATAGTCCAGATCAGAATAAGGATAATGTTTTAGCTAGGATGTTGGAACATAAAGAGGCTATAATATCTCACTTAAGTTGGGCCAGTTCATTCCTAGGTTTCCACACCTTGGGACTTTATGTTCATAACGACGTAATGCTTGCCTTTGGTACTCCCGAGAAACAGATTCTGATTGAGCCAATCTTTGCTCAATGGATACAATCTGCTCACGGTAAGGCATTATACGGTTTCGATGTGCTTCTATCATCAATAAATAGTCCAGCTTTTAGCGCTGGTCAAAGCATATGGCTACCCGGTTGGTTGGATGCTATAAATAATAATAGTAATTCGCTCTTCCTAACAATCGGTCCTGGGGATTTTCTAGTCCATCACGCTATTGCTCTGGGCTTGCACACGACTACATTAATTCTAGTGAAAGGTGCTTTAGATTCACGTGGATCCAAATTAATGCCAGATAAGAAAGAATTTGGTTATAGCTTTCCCTGTGATGGTCCCGGTAGGGGTGGTACCTGCGATATTTCAGCCTGGGATGCTTTCTATCTATCAGTTTTTTGGATGTTGAATACCATTGGGTGGGTTACTTTCTATTGGCATTGGAAGCATATCACTCTATGGCAAGGGAACGTGGCACAATTCAATGAATCTTCCACTTATTTAATGGGCTGGTTGAGAGATTATTTATGGCTAAATTCTTCGCAATTGATTAACGGATATAACCCATTCGGAATGAATAGTTTATCCGTTTGGGCCTGGATGTTTCTATTCGGGCACCTTGTTTGGGCCACCGGATTTATGTTCCTTATATCCTGGCGTGGATACTGGCAGGAACTTATCGAAACCTTAGCCTGGGCTCACGAGCGTACTCCATTAGCTAACCTAGTTCGGTGGAAGGATAAACCAGTAGCTCTTTCTATTGTTCAAGCAAGATTAGTCGGATTAGCTCATTTTTCCGTAGGTTATGTATTCACTTATGCTGCTTCTCTAATCGCTTCCACATCCGGTAAATTTGGCTGATCACGAGAATCGTATACTAGTCAACCAGAATATCTTATTAATGAAATAATCATGGCGAGGAAAAGTCTAATTCAGAGAGAAAAAAAGAGACAAAGATTGGAGAAGAAGTATCATTTTTTGCGTGACTCCCTGAGGAAACAAATTAACAAAACTTTTTCATTGGATGAGAAATGGAAGATTCATAGGAAATTGCAATCTCTACCTCGTAATAGTGCACCTAATCGTCTGCATCGTCGTTGTTTCCTAACTGGAAGACCCAGAGCAAATTACCGCGATTTTGGTTTATCCCGGCATTTATTGCGTGAAATGGCTCATGCGTGTTTACTACCGGGAGTCACAAAATCTAGTTGGTAAAAGCGAATTCTGCAACCCTCCCCTCCTCTGGTAAGAAAAAAAGGAGGGGGGATAGGGAGATTCGTAACTTGTGCAGTCCATTCACTATGAGCTATTATTACTCGCGGGGTAGAGCAGTCTGGTAGCTCGCAAGGCTCATAACCTTGAGGTCATAGGTTCAAATCCTGTCCCCGCCATGTGGACTGCTTCCCATCATCTCCAAATATTAGCATCCCATACCCCTCAGTCATGGGCGGGTAGCGGGAATCGAACCCGCATGTTCTCCTTGGCAAGGAGGTATTTTACCATTAAACTATACCCGCATTTTTTTACTAAATGGACGTATTTGTATTATTACATAAATGTATATGTTTCTGCTACAATTTATCGGAGCGAAAGCCCTCCCTGGAAACGTCTATTTTTTTTATTCGAAACACTTGCTCTAAATGCTTCTAGATTTTATAATAGGATGTAAACCAAGGAGGATGATATTTTTCTTATAAATACTGGATAGATTAAGCAAATATCAAGATCTAAGATATGAAGGAATTAAGAATACCGACTAGAGAGACCAATCCGATCCATAACGAGGCACCCGAAAAAACGAAAATTTTTTTGCCCGACCAACCATCGGGAGAAGCTAATGCGACGGGTACACCAATCACTAGGAGGAATGAAATGGCGATTAGCAAAAATACAGCCAACTGAAAAGCTATAGTCATAGTTGTAATTAATTTCCCCGGTATGGTAATAATGGCGAGAATAGTAATAATAATAATAACGATTACACTATCGGATCATATCCCCGTAAAACTGTTCGAGAATACTCGAATTAGACGTCCTGTTTTATCCGCCGGGAGAAATGGCTGAGTGGTTCATGGCGTCGGTCTTGAAAACCGATATAGTTCTCGAAATTATCGAGGGTTCGAATCCCTCTTTCTCCTTATCTCTACTAGTTTCGAAAAGGAACGGGTAGAAAGAGATATTTCATCACATCTCTCTCTACTCGTTCGTACTCCCCCCAATAAATTCTAATTGAGAGGCGTCATGGAAAGGACAGGTTCGAAATCGCGGTCAATTCCTTTCTCGAATCCGGCTGCAGCGGCACGTGCCCTTCCTGCGTGCCATAAATGACCTACGAAGAAGAAGAAACCCAGAACGAAATGAGATGTTGATAACCAACTTCTGGGGGACACGTAATTTACGGCATTTATTTCGGTAGCTACCCCACCTACAGAATTTGGTGAACCTAAAGGAGCGTGAGTCATGTATTCGGCAGAGCGTCGTTCCTGCCAAGGTTGTATATCCCTCTTCAATTTACTCAAGTCTAAGCCATTTGGACCTCGTAATGGTTCTAACCACGGAGCACGAAGATCCCAGAAACGCATTGTTTCTCCACCGAAAATGATTTCTCCAGTCGGGGAACGCATAATATATTTACCCAAACCAGTAGGTCCTTGGGCTGAACCCACATTAGCTCCGAGACGTTGATCCCTGACTAAAAAGGTAAAAGCTTGAGCTTGAGAAGCTTCTGGACCAGTGGGTCCGTAGAATTCACTAGGATAGGCTGTATTATTGAACCATACAAAGCAGCAGGCGATGAAACCGAAGACAGAAATTGCTGCTAAACTATAGGACAAATAAGCCTCTCCCGACCATACGAAGGCGCGGCGCGCCCAAGCGAAAGGTTTTGTCAATATGTGCCAGATTCCACCGAAGACGCAGATAGAACCTAGCCACACATGTCCCCCGACTATATCTTCCAGATTATCCACGCTGACAATCCACCCTTCTCCACCAAAGGGTGACTTGAGTAAGTAACCGAAAATTACACTGGGACCAAGAGTTAAATTTGTGATTCTCCTCACATCTCCACCACCTGGGGCCCAAGTATCGTATATACCGCCGAAATATAAAGCTTTGGATACTGGGAGGAAAGCACCAGCACCTAATAGGATTAAGTGAATACCTAAAATGGTTGTCATTTTATTTTTATCTTTCCATACATAACCGAAGAAAGGAAAGGATTCTTCCAAAGTTTCTGGTCCAATGAGTGCGTGATAGATTCCTCCGAAACCCAATACGGCAGAAGATATTAGGTGAAGAACCCCGGATACGAAGTATGGGAAGGTATCTATGATTTCTCCACCGGGGCCTACCCCCCAGCCTAGAGTAGCTAGATGGGGTAACAGGATCAATCCCTGCTCATACATGGGTTTTTCCGGAACGAAATGAGCTACTTCGAATAAATTCATTGCTCCAGCCCAGAAAACAATTAATCCGGCATGAGCAACGTGAGCACCGAGTAATTTACCGGATAAATTGATTAGTCGGGCATTACCCGCCCACCAAGCGAACCCTGTAGTTTCTTGATCGCGACCGCCTAGAGCTAAAGTTCCATTAAAGAGCGTTTCCACGTGGTAGAACCTCCTCGGGGAATACAAGATTTTCATGAGGCTGATCTTGAGCCGCCATCCATGCCCGAATACCTTCATTCAATAGAATATTTTTGGTATAGAAAGTTTCGAATTCGGGGTCCTCCGCCGCACGAATCTCTTGGGAGACGAAATCATATGCGCGTAAATTTGGGGCTAAGCCAACTACTCCAATAGCGCTCATCCATAAACCAGTTACTGGTACGAATAGCATAAAGAAATGCAACCAACGTTTGTTGGAGAGAGCAACACCAAAAATTTGGGACCAAAACCTATTCGCAGTAACCATAGAATATGTTTCTTCCGATTGGGTAGGATTGAAGGCACGGAATGTATTTGCGCCATCACCATCCTCAAATAGAGTATTCTCGACGGTGGCACCGTGGATAGCACATGGAAGAGCTGCACCCAAGACTCCGGCGACTCCCATCATATGGAATGGGTTCAAAGTCCAATTATGAAAGCCTTGGAAGGAGAGAATGAACCTGAAAATTGCGGCAACACCAAAACTGGGTGCGAAGAACCAACCGGATTGGCCCAGGGGATAGATCAGAGAAACAGATACAAAAACTGCTATTGGACCGGAAAAAGCGATTGCATTGTAAGGACGTAATTGAACGGATCGAGCAAGTTCAAATTGACGTAACATGAAACCTATTAAGCCGAAAGAACCGTGAAGAGCTACAAAAGTCCATAAACCGCCTAATTGGCACCAACGAGTAAAATCTCCCTGTGCTTCGGGTCCCCACAATAATAACAACGAATGCGCTAAACTATTAGCTGGGGTGGAAACAGCAGCAGTTAGAAAATTGCAACCTTCCAAATAAGAACTAGCTAATCCATGAGTATACCATGAAGTTACGAAAGTTGTACCTGTGAACCACCCACCCAGAGAAAAATACGCGCAAGGAAAGAGTAATAGACCGGACCAACCCACGAATACGAAACGATCTCTTCTTAGCCAATCATCCATACTATCGAATAAACCTTTCGGTTCTTTGGAAGACTTTCCAATGGCTATAGTCATAATGATTCTCCTATTGAGTTGCTTCAACTATTTCTAAGTACCTGGGAAGATTTAAAATTTCATGATGCTTCTATCCAATACACCAGTTTTCCGTGTATAAGAGATGATAGAGTAGGTTGGGTAGACTTTTCTTTTCTCTGTCGTAATCATTGCTCCTTTCGCTCAAAACTTATCCCTTTATGACTCCCGCTATAGCTCCTCTCGAAGCTATTGAATCATCATTATACACTAGATGTTGGAGAAAATGCGAATAATTTGATATTAATTTATATGACCTTTACCCTATTTTATCACAGTAAATGGAGAATTGGAAGTTACGAAGAGTATAAACCGTGAAGAGGTTTAATCTCATATCGTTCCTGAAATAATAACTGTAAAATCGTAGTATCTCCTGGATCCAGTGCAATATCAGAGTAGCCAATTTTTCTAGTAATTTATAACTCGGGTTTACTAATATGCTCAGATGGTTGTGGAGCAATAACAAGTGGAAGGTTAGCTAACTCTTTCCCTAATTATAGCCCCTTATCGGACTTGAACCGATGACTTACGCCTTACCATGGCGTTACTCTACCACTGAGTTAAAGAGGCAGTAGATGCAGAAACTGCTGACTCTTTCATATATGTGTATTGTTCCACGGAAATCAATTGATCGAAAAATACTCACTACGTAATCCACGGAGATAAATCTCCGAATATGCTCCTGGAAAAACCCTAAATTTTAGGGTTTACACAAAGTCTGTGTAGATTCCGCGCCACGGAGCTTGATAACCCATTAGAATCATACCATGGAAGAGAAGTTACGAAAAGATTCAATCGAGGAAGAGGAAATGCTCTTCCATACATTTGATTACAGGTTTTGATCCCTAATCTATTTAGAGATTCCATGCGAAATTTATGAAATCATAAGAAGAAACAATATCTATATATTGGTATCGATCAGTAAATATCTCTATACCATATTGGAGCAATTCCGTTGATCATTGCGGGGTGTTGCTTCCCACCTGCCGCTGCGGAAAGACCCCTCCGTCGGCAAGTCACTTCTCCCTCTTCCCTTGATCATATTATCTCGTAGATAATGCAATTCAATCATTCTCTCTCCCAGTATCTGCGTAGGATATCCAGAGAGAAATAAAAGTATCCTATATATAATTCCAATCCTATGAGGGGGTTCGAAATCTCTGTCCGAGAAGTGCATCGAATTCTTATATTCACGAGATAAGTAATGAATAATATTGCTATTATAGAATTCATAATTGGAATTTCTTCTTACGAACCATTGACAGAAAATAATATATGGAGTAACATTAATTTTGGGGATGGAGCCCCCATCGTCTAGTGGCCCAGGACATCTCTCTTTCAAGGAGGTGACGGGGATTCGAATTCCCCTGGGGGTAATGGGAAAAAAAATCTTTTGAATAATTAATTCCAAATCTTTCAGGTAGAAAAAGTCTTTCTATCTGGGTCGATGCTCGAGTGGTTAATGGGGACGGACTGTAAATCCGCTGGCAATGCCTACGCTGGTTCGAATCCAGCTCGGCCCAAAATCGACTCCATTCAATAGAATTTGAATCCGTAATCGATGGAGTATTGGTTCCCCCCCCCCCCCCCCCCTCCCAATATCACGCCATTCGATGGTCGAAGAGTCAGGAATTTCATTTCGTAATACATCGGAAATAGATTGAGCAGAAGCTTAACAACGGGATTGTAGTTCAATCGGTTAGAGTACCGCCCTGTCAAGACGGAAGTTGCGGGTTCGAACCCCGTCAATCCCGACTCTATAGAAACATCTCGTTCATCAAACTTACCATTCCTAAAATTTTCTCGACCGCTCGCGATCTCTATTCAAAGAAATCTCCAACCGGAATCGAATACGTAATACGTATTCAATTCCGTGAATCGACAAAAAATTAGCAAAAAGATTTACGAATAATATCTTCAATTTCGTCTTGGAAGAGCCATCCATTTTTCAACAGCATCTCAATCATCCGATTCAATAATATTTTGTTGGATGGAAAAAATCTCAGCAGATATTGATAACTTTCCAACAGGGTTGTATAAGTGAGAGAATCATTAAATGATGAATTAGTAACTCCGAGCCTTCTCCGTTGATGGTTCAGCAATTCGAAACGGAGAAATTTTTCCGGTAGATTCTCAATCAACCAGCGTTGATACAAATAAACTGGAGTAAAAATCTGAGGACGTTTCAATTGAATACCTATTCGTTCAATCCGTTTCAAAGTATTAATATTTTGTTTCTCATCCATAGATAATTGATTCCACCAACGAACGGATAATTTAGCGATCAAATCTTTATTGTATCCACGATAAAGAAGAAATTGTTTAATTTTTTGACTAGAACGGGATCGCTCCCTTTCTCTTCGTGCTCCGTAAGTGACATAAAGTCTTCCCAACATTTCTTCATCCACGAAGAATTCGCGACGTGAGAAAACCAAGTGACGGATTTTGGTTAATAAACCTACGGGGTTCCAAAGAATTCGTCCCCCAATAAATAATCTAGTTTCATTATATAACCGATATTCCATATGATAATGTGTTGATGAACTAGAAAATCCTAATATTTCGGATTGTTCCTCCAATAGAATCTGTTCGAATTGGGATTCCAACTCTTGTATATTTCTCTCTCTCAGTCTGGGTAAAATCCTTTCATAGGGAAGTTGTTCTTTCCTTTCCCCTATGAATTGACGCCCCCCCAGGGATTGGAAATCATTAGGTCTTTTTATCCAATCAAATGAATGGCTACGCAGAAAACTCAACCGCCAAGATCTTGGTGACCAAGCAATATTTACCAATTCGTGAGTCTTCTCACTAAAAAATTTCTGTTGGGATACTGACGATTTGTACCGAGAACCATTACTAGCACGGATCATTCCTCCAATTGCTACGGTACCGTTAATATTCAATAAATTTCTGATTGGGAGGATACTTCCTTCCCGCTCGCGATCGAAAATTGGAGTGTCGTATCTTTCTAACCATGAAAATTCCGTGAAGAAACTTTCCGAGATGCTAGAAGCTGAATCAAAATCATTTTCAACTAACTTATCGAGGGAAATCGAAATATCTGATCTTTCTTCTGGTAGGAGCCAGGAATCTCGAGCAGCTACTCCAGCTAAGCAACCAGAAACATAAGTCAGAATTGTTAATTCGTCAGTAATTGATTCATCCGTGGGAGATTCCAAATACCATTTGGATAGGTAATAATATTTTCTCTTCCATGAGTAATTACTAGTATCTAAAGGACTCGTAGCAAAACCCTTTATCAAAATATTCTGTATGATAACTCTCCCCACCTTATAAAGTAGAATTCCAAAAATTTGTTCAAATTTAGGGTTATTATTCGTATGGGTAAACCCAAAAATTTGTTTATGAAAAGCTAATTTCATAGTATCGGTATAGATAACTGATTCATCTCTTGTAACACCCACTAGTGAGGCTTCATTAGCAAGTGCTGCTAAATCTCGTATATTATAACCCATAGTCCTGAATCCGAACTCACTAGAATACGATGGATTTTTCACCGATCGAAAATTCTTCCCATTCAATAGAATAGTCAATTGATCCCTTCGCTGGGGATTACTAAATGATCGAATATTTATTATTTTATCCAATCGATTCGGAGAAATTAGGGCTGGATCAACCTCTCCCGGAGCATGGGTTGAACCGACCATAATCGTATCGTTTCCGGTTCGAATCCCAGCAGTCGTCTTCTGAGAATGTTTCAGTAAAATACCGGGTAAAAAAGTAGGATCTGATTCAACATCTTGAGTCGAACGATCTACATTCAATTGATGAATATTCTGGATCCATATTATACAGGGTGACATTTTCCCCGCGAGATCTAGAGTAAGGTTTAATCTGCGTAGACTTTCCATTAGGATATTCATCCAGCTTTCTGTTACGGCATCAGGTTTATTATACAAAAGTTTGTTTATAGATATTTTCGATGGGGGAACATAAGAATCTGCTGCTGAATTTTTAACTAGATATGAACGTCCAGTTTCTGCGGGACCTATCAATGGAATACCTTTTGGACGAGATAGTACAGACTGAAGTGGTACCGGTACTTTCTGAAATCCCGGATTAATTTTTATGGCTTGCCGTGATGTTTGTGACATTTCCTGCAGGGAGGCGAGAAGGAGCCGTTTATCTGCTAGATAGAATGGGTAATTAATCAAATCCTCTCCCAGTATTTCGGACAGATATTGAAAATATGAAAGTCCCTGCTGGTGAGTTACTCGGTAACCAAATTCATTACTCAATAATTTTTGTTTGGAATACAATCGAAACCCATAATCTTTTATTCTCATATGTACGATTAGGGATTGAACCAATAAATTCCGTTTCCTACGGGGAAAATCCAGGTTTTTACTACTAATTAACCATTCCTCGAAACTTTTTTTTGTCAATAAATAGAATCGAATATTTCTGGCATGATGCGTCAGATTCGAAAAGAAATAAATCACTGCATTTCTCGCTCTATTCGATTGTGTGTTATTGCCATGCATTAATTTGGTTAAATGAAATGCTCGTGAAGTATCTGTTAAATATTTAATCGTTTCAAAATATTTCCATGAATCGAAAGAATCTAAACCTATTAGAATTGAGAAACAATTTTGATGAGATAGGGGGAAGAATCCGACCGAGGCGAGAATAGCCCAATTTAAACTATTCCAATTATTTAGCAATTCGAAATCTGACCATATAAATTTTGATATTGCGCCTTCCTCACAATTGAGTGGAGGGCGTGAATTCCATCCCGCCAAACCTAGCTCGCGATAAGTTTTATACCATAAACTTCCAAAAGTTTTCTGTATAACTCTAATATCTCGATCTATAAAATGTTTTAAACGATAACTAATTATCGAAGAAATTTCTTGAAATGTTTCTACCAATACGTAAATATGATACTTCCACCATTCGATAGTGAAAAGCCATGGAGTATAATTGCTATATGCGCCGAAAAGAGAAAATTTTTGGAATGGATTATGTTGGAATCTTACTGCACCCCCAAGTATTATTCCGTTCTCGCGTTCATTGCAATATTTTGATCTGAAATACGGGGAAATCCTATTCATTGGTACAAACATTTCGTCATTCTTCCCCGTGTTTCTCAGTAACAATTCGGAGTATACCATCATGTCGTAATAAGCTTCGATTCCTACTGTATCGTGCAACTGCGGTGTCCATATACAACCTTCAACGAGTCCCTCAGAATCAAAACTTTTGAACGAATCCTTTTCTCTTCCGTATCGGTAATAGAATATAATATTTTTCCCATAAACGTCGGTAAATAAATTGGTTCCGTTAAAATTTTGATGTGTTGTTCCCAACGATAAAGCATTAAATAGTTGTGATTGAGCAACTGGAATAAATTCTGCGGAGGAGAATTCGATCGAAAGAATTTTACCACCCCCCCAAAAATTTTTTAGGAATTGCCGATATGGTACACTATTCCCATTACTACATTTTACCGAACGTAAAGAAAATATTTTATTATAATTCGATTGGGTATTACTCAGATGATCCTCGAATCTTAAGAAACAATTAGAACATAATTTGTTATTTTTTGTGGGATCGAATAAGTCATTTCTTCTTTTGATAGTTTCTTCTACATCGAAACATCTCATCGCGATTAAATTTGTATTAATGCATCCTTCGGATGATCTATCAAACAATCGGTTCTTCTCGAAATAAAGACGAGCAAAAATTTGTAAAGAATCCAGAATCTTATTAATACCTTCTGAATCCTGATAAAATTTTTTTGAAATTTCGGATAATCCCACTACCGATAAATTATGAACAGCAAAGTCTTTCGAGAAGTAAAGGATCCCGAATTTATTGATTCTATTAACCCATCGATGAACTTGTGAAGTTAATTGGTTATATCCCACACCGTTACAAGAAGTTTCTTTCCCAGTTATGGAGTACCCATGAATTATATTCTTTCGTGTGTAATTCCAAGAATCGAGAGATGAAATTATCCCTAGGGATTTATTGAAACATGTCTCAGAATTATTTCGTATGGAATGGTACGAATCCAAGATTCCGATTTGAATCATATCTCCGATAGATTTGAAATTATATATAATCGCTTTGATTCCAAAGAATGAATAATTTTCCATTGCTTTACCTTCGCTACCGATTGGAAATATATTTTTCTCAATTTCTGGATCTTTGATTTCATTATATTCATTCACTAATGCATACGATTCGTTTCTTACTGAATCCCCCGCCGATCCGAGGCAATTTATAAAAATATTTAGCTTTCTATATCGGTAAAAGATTGAAGGAATAAGAGGATCTAACCATTTCTCTCTCAACATATATGGAATTCGTTCATTCCTAAAGTCGTGTTGCTCGTTCGGGTCGAAAGGGGAGGAATGGTTCCCAAGATTTGGGTAATATTTATGAATCCTCCATGAATTTATCATTCCAATAGCATCTGATTCCATACGATTTTTCGGAGTATCTCCCGTATTTTTTGAGATTCCATCTGAATCTTCATGGATTTCGACGTTCCAATCGGATCCATCTATTGGTAATAGTTCCGGCAAGGTATAACAAATTAATTTCGTGGAACTATCGATTCCGTTATGCCGCGGGAATAAATCATTCATCACGTATTTACCACCGCTTGGTAAGGATCTCCTCATAAGATCCCGTTCTTTCTTCGGATAGGAAAAGAATCGATTCGTAAAAATTGAGTAAGTCGGTACGAGATCTATCAAAAATATTTGATTCTCTGTATAGAAGCCTCTTTCCTGAGATTCATCGAGATTGGAGGGTTCATTGAAGTCTACCGAATCAATCCATGTATTTCTTCCTCCTTCTCCCAGTTTTCGGTTCATGGGATGGTCTTCCATACCGCGATTCGTACTTATTTTTGGTCCTTCTCCCACTTCATACAAAATATATTTGGAGAATTGATATATAAAATCCGATAAAGTATCTTCCATTATTACGAATAATTCTGGACTATCGAGTCCATCAGAGAGAGGGGAATATTCAGAGATTTTTTTCGTAAGAACCTGACCTGGACCCTTATAGAAATTATGGAGATGATTACCAAGAAATAGTCGGAAATTAAATAGCATATAGTACGAATTTATCTTTCTAGAAGATCTTTCGCCCCAATTCCATAAATTTTGAATAATTTCTTTTTTCCACAAAAGGTAGTTCATCAAATTTTTCGGAGAGAAAAAAGAACCAGGAATTCTATCGGTAAAATTTGGATCAAAACCTCGTTTATATGAACTATTTCCTCCAAATGGGGGTGGAAGGACCGGTCGATCCAATCCATTGTTCGTCCCATGCCTCGGGAATTGATCGGAAAATATGGAATTAATGTCCCAATCATTGTTACTACTACCCCGAATCGTTTCATGATCGATATAGAATCCGGGATAATATCTTGAATCAACCACATCTTCTTTTTTCACCTCATCAATAATTCTATTCGTACCGGAATTGGTACGATTGGAAATAAATCCCTGCAAAAATTTATACCACTTGAAATCTCCCGTTCCTGTTCGTAAATTCTTCGACGAGGTGTGATTCAAATCTTTTGAGAGGCAATTACGGAGGAAAATATCGAATCCTGTATCAAAATTCCATAAAGATTTCTTGTATGTACTTATGCTTCCTCCGCATCGAATTCGTTCCCGGATCTTCATCAAGCTAAAGTTTTGTCGTTCAACGATGCTTTTATTGCCTAAACGATACATAGAAACAGGTACTATGAGAAGAATCGAAGTATTTAGTACAAAATTTTTATGACTTACCGAATTGTGCGAATCGCGTGAAAGTAATGAAGTAACGATTCGGAAGTCAAATAATTCAATAAGATGTTGTTTATTGGAGAATAGTGCAATCAGTAATCCAATCAAACTATATCTCGTCCACGAATTTGATAGATCCTGGGTTTTCTGCATCTCACCCAAATCTAAGTTTTTATATGAAGATTTTTTTTCCGGTAATTTTCGTTTCATTGTTTCACAACAGTTACATAAGACTCTAATTAATAAGTATTCTTTATCGAATAAACAAATTATATTCTTCGGGATATTACGATTCTACAAATATTTCATAAAAAATACTAGGATTTTTTGCTGTATACACAGGAGGAAGAAACGTTTTTCTTAGGGAATGATTCGTATCTTTTCCTACGATGTCACAGAAACAATTCGATTTCCTCAGAAACTTATTTTTTTTTATTTATACGTTACCTCTATAATAATGACATAAAGAATGGCTTGCGTCAACCGAAACTTCAATCGGATATATCTGGGCGAACGACGGGAATTGAACCCGCGCCTGGAGGATCCACAATCCACTGCCTTAATCCACTTGGCTACGTCCGCCCCCCTCCCCTCGTACCAAATAATGACCCCCCAGATTCTAAGTCTTGGGGGTCATTATTCCCAGTTCTTTCCCATAACCAATACCAGAAAAAATTTTATAGTTTTTTCGTGATTTGGATAATATCTTCTCTTACTGGGTATCAACCGTTCGCGGTAGGAGCTTCAGCAGCAGCTAAATCCAGAGGGAAGTTGTGCGCGTTACGTTCGTGCATAACTTCCATACCAAGGTTGGCACGATTGATGATATCAGCCCAAGTGTTGATTACACGACCTTGACTATCAACTACGGATTGGTTGAAATTGAAACCATTCAGGTTGAAAGCCATAGTGCTGATACCCAGAGCGGTGAACCAAATACCTACGACAGGCCAAGCAGCCAAGAAGAAATGTAGGGAACGAGAATTATTGAAGCTAGCATATTGGAAGATCAGTCTACCAAAGTAACCGTGAGCAGCTACAATGTTGTAAGTTTCTTCCTCTTGACCGAACTTGTAACCAGCATTCGCGGATTCATTCTCGGTAGTTTCCCGGATCAAACTGGAAGTTACCAAGGAACCATGCATAGCACTAAATAGGGAGCCGCCGAATACACCAGCCACACCCAGCATGTGGAAAGGGTGCATAAGGATATTATGTTCAGCTTGGAATACAATCATGAAATTGAAAGTACCAGAAATACCTAAAGGCATACCGTCGGAAAAGCTTCCTTGACCGATGGGATAAATCAAAAAAACTGCGGTAGCAGCAGCAACAGGGGCTGAATATGCGACAGCGATCCAAGGACGCATACCCAAGCGGAAGCTAAGTTCCCATTCGCGACCCATATAGCAAGCTACACCAAGTAGGAAATGAAGAACGATAAGTTCGTAAGGACCACCGTTGTATAACCACTCATCCACAGAAGCTGCTTCCCAGATAGGATAGAAGTGTAAACCGATAGCTGCAGAGGTTGGGATAATAGCACCGGAGATGATATTATTTCCATACAGGAGAGAACCGGATACAGGTTCGCGGATACCATCAATATCTACGGGAGGCGCTGCGATGAAGGCAATAATGAATACGGAAGTTGCTGTTAACAGAGTAGGAATCATCAATACGCCAAACCACCCAATGTATAGACGGTTTTCGGTGCTGGTGACCCAATCACAGAAACGACCCCAAATGCTTGCGCTTTCGCGTCTTTCTAAAGTTGCAGTCATGGTAAAACCCAGTTTTTAAAGTAATAAATAATTTCCCAAGCAAATCAGTAACTTGTTAATTCATAGTATTACACATCCCTCATTGTCGTGTCAACCGATACTGAATATTTTCGGAAATTATCATTCGGTGTGGGTTGCCCGGGGCTCGAACCCGGAACTCGTCGGATGAAGTAGATACTGATTCATTCCTAACCGGTAAATAGTATCTCTTCCCGAACCGTACTTGCAATTTTCACTGCATACGGCTCTCTACATGTATTTTATTTATCCCTCATGAATTCCGTACATTTTTCAATTTCCGTGAAAGATTCACTAAATAATTGATTTGGATAATACCAAAATACCAAAATTTTTTTCCGTGAAGATTTATTTGCCAAGATTTCAAGAAATCAAATTCTTCCCAGGAGATTGAGTTTGCGGCAAGATTCGAACCATACCTTTTCCACACAGTACGTATAGTACCCTTGTGTTTACAAGCTAAGGTTTTGGCACAAGAAAAGCGAAGAATATATTGGGATTGGTACAAACCTTTCCTTTCAAGGCATCCACCATAATAGCGAGAAATATTTCTTGTTATTCGATCGAATCGTTCGAAAATTTCTTTATCTGCCAATGTTGTCCAAGATAATCTACAGGTGGGACGTCCTATGATATCGCAAAAATTCTCCCCAGCTAATAATCCAATCAAAGATACGATCGGGATATTACCACAAAATTCTCTTATGATTAGATTAGTATCGATCGAATGATTGACTAATTGAATCTGAGTTATTAGGAATCTACTTCTTATACGGAGAATGTATCCCAAAAAGAGTTGGTTATTCCTGTACAAATTTCCGACGGATATTCTATGTGGCTCGAACCATGAATGGAAATATTTCTGCCAAAGAATAATGAAAGAATTTTTCCAGTTTACTATCAATAATTTCATACTATCATTCACGATTATAATCAAATTATTTTGATATCTCACGTAATGAATAGAGTAATTTCTCCCCGCAATATCTTCGACAGTATCTGATTGTTCCAAAATGCTCCCAATCTTTTGAACAAAGTTAGTTCGATTGGTGAAAAACCAAAGCGGAGTGGATTGGAACTCGTAGATATTTCTCCACACATGAATCAAGGAATATTCAAATTCGTAGATGTAGAAATTCCATAAGAAACAATGGAATCGATTCTTTCTCGAATAAGTACTAGTTTGTGTATTCGAGACAACGGAATTATCCCCCCGATGGAGGAGGAGTCTCAAAAAATGCAAGAATGAAATATCTGAGATACGTCGACGAACGATTCGAATCAAATTCTCAGGATGAAAAATATAAGGTATCGTGATGTTTAAGCAGTTGCTAAGGTTACGGACTCGATCCTCCATGAAGGGAAATACAGAATGGATGGATTGGTAACTATTCCATTCAATTCTTCCCAGAGGCTGTTCCGATTGAATCAAAATGATAAGATTGAAAATAATTATTATAATCTCTCGAATAGCTCGAGATTCCTTGGTAGATCCGTCGGAAATGATCCGTAAAAATTTTGATTGACGTGATTTCTTCACCAATCGCTTCAATATCAAGAAATCGAACTCGTTATTCAAACCAATAAATTTTTTCTTCCGATGATTCGATTCATTCATGAAACGGTTAAATGCTATTCCATAAATATCATCTTGAAAAAGAAATGGATACAGAAACCGTTGCTGCCAACAACTATTTCTCTTAATTTTTTTAAACTTACGAATAGTAGAGGAAACCTTAGTTATGGTTACCATATGAAAATCTTCGTCGGGTACGAGAAATGATAAATACAATACATGATGCAATCTATTCTAAATCAAATTTCGTGCCCTTGATTCTGTATCTGAAGAGATTGCTCTCCTGACTTGGATGAGAAAATTGAATCGGTCAGCACACAGGTAATTTATACACATTACTTCAAGTATTTAGGATTCACTCCAGGCAAGAGATCCTTGTAAGAACCTCTCTCCTCTCTTCATGTATTGACTATATGAAAAAGCTTCTAACAACTTATAAATTTGATGGAGAGGATAATGTTTCGATGAACGAGAAACAGAAGCTGGTTCTTTCTCCGACTATGATTCAAGCGATTTAGCTTTATCCATTAACTCCAATCGACTAGAGAATATAATTAATATATTGTTCTTTTCCTTCCTGACGATGGGAGGGAAAGGAAGAAATAAACGACATGCTATTTTCTCCGAAAAGTTTTACTCTGGGATTAGTCGTAGTGTCGCAAACCTCGCCAATGGTATGGATGGATTCTGTACTTCCCATCTGAATGTGAAAAGATCCGAGCCGCACTTAAAAGCCGAGTACTCTACCATTGAGTTAGCAACCCCGGGATTAAATCGTGAGTAAACTATAGAAGCTGGAGACGAATAAATTATATATACACGAGTCGTTTTTGTCAATTCAAAACTTTCTCCGATGCTATAATATTTTGGATACGGCGAGATTGATAATTTATCAATCTTTCCTGTGATTCCCTATCCACCATTCCCATAGTAAGATAACCTTATCAATTACATTTGCAGTATTCATTTTAGAAATGAAAATAACTAGGTATAAGAGAAAAAAGATAAGTGGATGGTAAGAAATAGATTGCACAAAACCGAAAGAATTGTTCATGATTATTTTCCTAAAATTTATCCAAGATTTAGTAATAGCAATAGCGATGATAGTAGTACGGAGATTCCCGCGTCGAAATCTCGAACGAACATATCCTTCGATATAGGAAATATATTCATTCGCGATTCCGAATTATTGGAATTAACTCCAGTAGATATTAATTCCTCCCCATAGAGAAAGAGAAGAATCCAAGTCTTTTTCAAGCACTTAGTGATTCCTTAGCAGCATACATAACTTCTGCAGTAATTTCTACGATCCCTTTTTGTCGTGCAAATCTCTCAGTATTTCGTTTTATTTTTCCCCTAACGAAACCTGGAATTTTATTCAATTCTGCTTGACTCTCCAAATTCCAATTCAAATCTGTGTCTGTAGATAAAGACTTGGTAATGACTTCTTTAGTATCGTGACCACCAAAAATTTCTAGGAGATGATCCTCCATCCCTAAAGTGAATGAATTGTAAACTAAATCCGCGATTTGATTGGTACCTTCATAGCCTAGAAAAGGTCTATAGCCCAGAGGAAAATTCTGAATATGAACTGGCGAGGAAATAACTCCGCAGGGAATATCGAGACGTTTACCAATATGACGTTCCATCTGGGTGCCAAAAATTGCGGAAGGTTCTAAACGAGCGATCATGTCTCCGACTTCTGTATGATCATCGGTTACAAGCACCTCATCGCAAAAGCTTTGGACTTGCTCTTTGAACCATTCTTCATCGTGTTTACAGTAAGTGCCTGCACAACTTACACGGATCCCCATCTCGCAGGCAAGTATTTTAGTAATAGACGCTGCGTGGGTCGCATCACCAAAAACTACGGCTTTTTTACCTGTTAAATTCTGACAATCTATAGATCTTGAAAACCAAGCCGCTTGGGAAATAAATCTTGTTTGTTCATCAATATATGATTCGTAATTGATCTTTCTATTCGATGAAATAGGGGCTAATACATTAATTTGTTCCTGTACTTGCCGGATACAACTAGCTATATCTACAATTCCCATAGGAGTTGTGGATATATAGGGCATTCCAAATTCTTTTTCCGAATATATTGCTGTCATAAGACCTACTTCACGATAAGGTACTAGATTGAACCAAGCTCCTGGTAATCGGTGGAGATTCTCCACGAAACCACCTTCCGGAATTACTTCATTTATCTCGATACCTAAATCTTGTAGCAAACGTTTCAATTCGCGACAATCGTGCTGATTGTGGAAACCCAATGTGAAAATACCTATTATATTTGCAGATGGTTTCTCTGTTAGGGATAGATTCAGATCTCCCCGCCGACGGGCTTTATCCATATAAAATCGCACGACTTGTTCCAATGTTCTATCAGCAGCTTGAAGTTCATTGACTCGGTAATGATTAACATCTGCAAGTATTACATCAGAATCTGAAATCATGGAAGCTCTGTCGGCAAAATTCTGTAAATCCTCCTGCAAAATACTGGAAGTACATGTTGGGGTTAGTAGGATCAGATCAGGTCGTTCCTGCCTACCCTTGCGAGTTATATTATCGACCACTTTTTCCTGGGATCCACGAGCTAATACATGACGATCCACTATACTTGCAGTTACGGGAGTAAAATCTCTTTCTCGTTCCAGCATGGAGCGCATGACGTTGAAATAATCATCTCCCAGAGGGGCATGCATAATAGCATGGACGTTCCTGAAAGAACTAGCTACCCGTAAAGTTCCAATATGAGCAGGCCCAGCATACATCCAATAAGCTAATTTCATAAGGATCTCTTTATTTTTACTGTTCTTCACATTTCATGGTGCACACGTGCGTGTATGCGCATTATATATATATTCACAACATATACCTACAGCATACATTTATAATATATATATATATATTTTTTTTTTTTTTTATAATGATATATTTATTCATCAAAAATTTAATCCGTCGTGGATTCCTGGACTGGAATATTCTCCGGAAGAGGTAGAAAAAAAATTCTGGGACGGAAGGATTCGAACCTCCGGATGGCAGAACCAAAACCTGCTGCCTTACCACTTGGCCACGCCCCACATATATTTTCATATTATCAAATCATTGTTTTTGTTTAGTCGTCAATCCATTCATTTCAATGGATTACGATTGTAGAAAATTGTAACCCCCCTTTAAAGCTAGAACAACTTATAGTAAGATGTACCTGGTGGTTTCTTCCATTCGTACCACGTCCTTTCCCCTTACCTTCTATTTCACTTCTGTAATAATATTCGTTGGAGGACAAAAATCTTAACTATGTCTAATATTTTCCTAGAAAATGGGTTTCACTCAGATATTTTAGCCAAATTACCAGAAGCTTATGCTATTTTCGATCCGATCGTGGATGTAATGCCAATAATACCTCTGTTTTCCTCCCTCCCAGCTTCTGTTCGGCAAGCTTCCGTAAGTTTTCGATGAATCGGAATTAGTTAGTATCCACATCTAGGGGGTGTTGAATAAAATCCCTGCTGATTCAATAGCAGTGATAGCAGCAGCAAAGGATAATGGCATCTGCTGCTACGACCCTCACCACCACAAATCATCGGCTCTCAGAATTAAATTATTGAGAGAAATGGCGGAGTGGTCAATTGCGACAGTTCCAAAAATTGTTTCAGCCCGTTGGAGTTCACGGGGAGTTCAAATCCCTTTTTATCTTACCCTCCTCTTGCAATTGAGAAGAAAAAATATTCCGTGATCTCTGTGATTTATTCTATTCCATTTCTAGCAACGATCTCGGAGATTACGTCATGCTCACTCTTAAGCTATTTGTTTATACAATAGTTATATTCTTTGTATCTCTTTTTGTTTTCGGATTTCTATCCAATGATCCGGGCCGTAATCCGGGACGTAAGGAATAGAAGGTGCTTTAGTTGCCAGGAGAGAGAGGGATTCGAACCCTCGGTACAAATAGTTTATACAACGGATTAGCAATCCGCCGCTTTCGTCCACTCGGCCATCTCTCCGTATTCTCGAAATATATATATATATATATATATATATATATATATATATATATATATATATATATGTGTACGTACCGAACCAACCCCACGTGTTGATGTGATACTTTAATTATTAATATTCATTATCCATACCGACCAATAAGTTCATCTATACTTGATCCCGAAGGTACCGAATTTGCCTCCGGTTGATTCGATACTGGCCGAGCGAATAATTTATTGGTATAATTCCTTACCTAATTTCAGGGCGAAAACACCTGTTGCGAAAACGCTTAAAAGGATTACAATGATTTGGCTATCCGAGATTGGAGTCATTATTTCCTCCTCTATAGTTATGATTATTTGGACGCGGGTAAGGGAGATATGAGGGGGTATATATATATATATATATATATATATATATATATATATATATATATATATATATATATATATATATATATATATATATATATATATAGTATAATTAGCAAGTGGTTCAGGAACAAAAAACTCTAACTTCGTCAGATACTCAATCAGTTTCAAATGTACAAAAGGGAGGTTAAACCGGAATGAATTTAGAAGTTATTGCACAGCTCATTGTTCTAGCTCTGGTAGTAGCATCGGGTCCTTTGGTTATTGCTGTATTAGCAGCTCGTAGAGGCAATTTGTGATTCCTACGGGATTAACTAAATCCCAGAGGCTTGAATAAATTAGAAAAGTTAATTAAAAAATATTTGTATGTTACAATAACTAAGTAGCGGATATAGTTTAGTGGTAAAAGTGCGATTCGTTTCCGGACCGGGAGGAGGAAAAAGTTGAGGGATCATAATATCACATATACACACACGTATATATATATGTATATACGTGTATATAATATGTATCCCCCTCCCCCTCCAAATCTCATTTCGTGAAGAGTTCGACTGAATCTCTCCCACCTCAATGCTATGATGGGAAAAGTGTCATTTCCTCAATCACTATTCTCCAGTGACTGAAGAAGCGGAATGTTTCGAATTTTTTCGATCCGCAGAAAATCCAGGGAAAGGAATCAAAAAACGTAACTCTTCATCGTAACTGAATCATCGACCGTATGGAACCAAATACATACGATGCTGGGTAGTTAGAGATAGAGTAACTCTAGTTTGCTAGAGATACAAGCATTTATTCTTGCTCGGTGGATAATATTTTCCAAAAGATACAGAATCAATGAAATGGGGAACGAAGTAATTGGAAAGTTCTATAGTTTTCTCTCAACTATATTTATTTTTCCGATAGGATCATCTAATAAAGTATTTTTTTACTCTCAGCAACTGAATCAGTAGGAGAAGAAACTTACATAGATGCTATGGATATATCTAAATAATTTTGATAATCGAGTATAGCATAGTCGAAATATTAGCTATTCTATTTACCGGTTTCTTACGAATCGTGGTGTATATTCATAAAGGAGCCGAACGGAGAGAAATTTCCATATTCGGTTCTGGATTAGAGGCGTTCGTATCGAGCGTCGACTATGACCCCTAGCCTTCCAAGCTAATGATGCGGGTTCGATTCCCGCTATCCGCTCCTTCCCTCGACCCACAATATTTCAGAATAGAGGGCGTGGAGGAAATGATTCTATTCCTTCCACGCCTTCAATTCGTTTCCTACGTCCATCGTCTAAAGGATAGGATAGAGGTCTTCTAAACCTCCAGTATAGGTTCGAATCCTATTGGACGTAACTGACTCCACCTACTTATCCCACACTTTTATCTACTTGATCGATACGGATCCTCTATATTTTATTTTTCTTCCTGGAATAGGAAAAGTTCAATGTATTCCTTGATAGCCTCCTTCGAAAGACTCTCTGCTTGTTCCGTAAAAACCTTAGTGGAACGAATAATTTCCGTAAACTGCGGTTTATTAGTCATTAAATATTCACGTAATTGAACGAGAAATTTTTTAACTTGTCCCGTCTCTGGTACATCCGAATAACCATTAACTCCTGTATAAATAGTTGCTACTTGTTCCTCTACGCTAAGTGGAGCTGATTGGGATTGCTTAAGCAATTCGCGTAATCTTTGACCCCTTGCTAATTGATTCTGAGTGGCTTTATCAAGATCCGAAGCAAATTGCGCGAAAGCTTCTAACTCCGCAAATTGAGCAGGTTCCAATTTTAATTTTCCAGCAACTTGTTTCATAGCCTTGATTTGGGCAGCGGAACCGACTCTGGATACGGAAATACCTACATTAATTGCTGGACGGATTCCTGCATTGAATAAATCAGCTGATAGAAATATTTGTCCATCCGTGATAGAAATAACATTTGTAGGAATATAAGCTGATACATCACCCGCTTGAGTCTCAACGATGGGTAAAGCTGTCATACTACCTTCCCCCGATTTGGAGCTTGATTTAGCCGCTCTCTCTGAGAGACGAGAATGCAAATAGAAGACATCTCCCGGATAAGCTTCTCGGCCAGGCGGTCTCCTCAGTAGAAGAGACATCTGTCTGTAAGCCTGTGCTTGTTTGGAAAGATCATCATATACAATAAGAGTGTGTTGTTTGCGATACATGGAATATTCAGCCAGAGCCGCTCCTGTATAAGGAGCGAGATACTGCAATGTCGCGGGAGAATTAGCAGTTTCTGCAACAATTACCGTATATTCAAGAGCACCGCGTTCTTCGGATGTATTTACTACTTGTGCGACGGAAGATGCTTTTTGACCAATAGCTACATAGACACATATTACATTTTGACCTTTTTGATTCGAAATAGTATCGGTAGCCACAGCTGTTTTGCCCGTCTGTCTATCCCCAATAATTAGTTCCCGTTGACCACGCCCTATTGGAATCATCGAATCGATAGCAATAAGCCCCGTTTGCATCGGTTCATAGACGGAACGTCTAGAAATAATACCAGGTGCCGGGGATTCGATCAGTCTGAATTCAGAAGCAGGAATTTGGCCCTTTCCATCGATTGGCTGAGCCAAGGCATTTACTACACGACCCAGATAAGCATCACTAACGGGTATTTGAGCGATCTGACCCGTCGCTTTTACGGAACTACCTTCCTGTATTGCTAGACCATCACCCATTGAGACTACTCCAGCATTGTCTGATTCTAAATTTGGAGCAATACCTACTGTACCATCCTCGGATTCAACCAATTCACCAGCCATAACTTTATCGAGGCCGTATATACGGGCGATACCATCTCCTACCTGGAGTACGGTTCCAATATTAACAATTTTAACTTCTTGATTATATTGCTCAATCTGTGTCCGGATGACACTGCTAATTTCATCGGGTCGAATATTTACCATTAGCTTCTATTAATTAATTTCTGAAAGATAAAAACGATGAAAGTTATTCAACTGTACTTTCCATGGCCTTGAGTAGGCCAATATTATAATCAATCATACGTAGGTGCAATTCACTATTCAAACGATTCTTTAATGTTTCTAAAGCTCGTTCCAGTGCTAAACAAGAAACTTGTTGTCGAACCTGTTCAATCGCTCTTTGTTTTTCGAAACGAATCGTTGCATTTTTTGAATCTTCCAATCTTTCCGAGTCTCCGTCAGCGGCATCGATTAGATCCTGCTTTTCCCTCTCCATCTGCGATAACCCATTCATTCGAATATCGTCTGCTTTCATTTCCGCTTGTTGCAAACGAACCCTAGCCTGTCTAAGCTTATCAGTGGCTTCTTCGTAGCGTTCCTCTGCATCACGAATCGTATCTACAATCGTTAGTTTACGGTTTTTCAATAAATTACTTAATGGAGTGGATTATTTATTCCCTGATGTCGTTTCCGGCAATCCCTCCCCAAACCGAGCATGAATTTTTCGATTCACTCGGCTTTCCTACCCAGTTCATTCTATTAACTGAGCCTGTCGCCCCTTCTCATTTATGTTCTTGACGAACATGAAATAATTGTTGGTGACTCTTCCGACGGAGGGGTGGGGGAGGGTATATACACCCCCCCCCCACCCCACACACAAATTGTCAGCAAGATTGTTTTTTCCAAATAATTATAAAACTCAAATTAGGTCGTCGATTCAGCACTTGAAGAAAATTTATTAGAAGTAATTATCAAATTGTATAATCGTATCGATACGAGTGTTATGTAGCGAAGGATAGATAAATATCCAACTAATTCGATGGTGGGATGAAGAAAATCCCAACTGTGCCTGGACTTCAAGCGATGAAGCTTTAACCATTTTGATTCTGACCCCCTATCAATTGATTCCACGAAATGCTATAGTTCCTTTAGATTCTCATCCCCATTAAGTAATTCGTTGGTATTAAGCACTTCCAAGTACTATTGGATTGATCCAATGATTTCATTTGGATATTCAACCCGCACACACTCCCTTTCCGAAGTAGACTAACAAACCTGGTACCACACCTAAATTGATTAAATTTGTTTCCAAAAGATTTGTATTTAGTCCGAAACTATTAGCTATAGTCCAGAAATTTGAGGAAATAACGAGATCGATTCCATTTTCCATATTGTCCTCCTCTTTATTTCATTATTATTAGATTATCAAAATCTTGCGGAGTTTTTTGTTTACTCGACACTTTCTATTTCTTTCACGTGAAGAAGGAATAGCCTCAATTCCAAGAAATTGAATAGATTCCTTCTTCATGGTTAATCCCAGATTTATGCAATTATCACATTAGTCATTATTAAACGAAAGGATTTGCGAATAAAGGTGCTAAAGCCACAACTAATCCATAGATGGTTAAAGCTTCCATAAAAGCTAAACTTGGCAATAGAGTACCCCGGATTTTACCTTCGGCTTCGGGTTGTCTCGCAATACCTTCCACGGCCTGACCCGCTGCGGTACCCTGACCAATACCAGGTCCGATGGAGGCTAAACCTACGGCTAATCCAGCGGCAATAACGGAAGCAGCAGAAATTAAGGGGTTCGTGATAATCTCCTCTAACTAAAATTGGAGGGAGAAATTTCTACTCAAGGTAGAAATTGAATCTCCCTTGCTTGCTCAACAAATTCTTAACGATTTATACAAAGCAGTTAATAGCTCTAAATGTCTCTTTTCGAGGTGGTAGTATCACCAATTTCTTTCCTTTATCAATTCATTTTGGATCTCTCCGGAATTGTGAATCGATTCGACGACGCGTGAGGCAATGAAAGCCATCGTCGACCCAATAATCATTATTTGTTCAGTGATGACCCTCCATGGACTCACCTATATATGCCGCAGCTAGTGTGGCAAAGATCAAAGCTTGTATAGCACTCGTGAATAGACCCAGAAACATCATAGGTATAGGAATAACTAGAGGTACTAGAGAGATAGGAACAGCAACGACCAACTCATCAGCTGATATATTTCCAGAGAGTCGAAAACTAAGTGATAAGGGTTTCGTAAAATCCTCCAAAATATTTATTGGCAAAAGTACCGGTGTTGGTTGGATATATTTACCAGAATAACTCAAACCTTTTTTGTGTGGACCAGCGTAAGAATAAGCTACTGATGTAGGTGAGGCTGATGCTACTGTAGTATTAATATCATTTGTAGGTGCGGCAAGTTCGCCGTTTGGTAATTCAAAAACTCGCCAGGGGAAGAGCGCGCCCGACCGATTCGATACGAAAATAAATAGAGACATAGTTCCGACGAAAGGAACCCAGGGACGATATTCTTCCTCTCCTATTTGTGTTCTGGTTAAATCCCGAATGAATTCTGGAATATATTCTACGAAATTTTGACCACCAGATGGAATTGTTTGTAGATCCCGGGTAGCCAGAATGGCCAGACCTAATAATATAGCAATTACAATCCAAGAAGTTATAAGTACTTGGGCATGGACCTGGAAACCACCCAACTCCCGGTAGAAATGCTGACCCACCTCTACATTGGATACTTCAAAGAAGTGATTGAAAGTTCTAGAAATTTCTGCGATATTATGCATGTTGCTCTCTCCGGAAATGTATACGGGTAAGGAAAGAAACAATTCCTCGCCAACATTCCTTATTCAATAAATATTTATCCATTTCGTATTTTTCTCCCATTCTATAAATATTTATCTATTCCATGTGATGGTAGTAATAAAAAGTATCACTCACCACCACTACCATTACCGTCATTTTAATCGATTTTATCATCAGGCAATAGTATGGTTATGGTGAAACTATAAATTTCTGATCGAATTATAACGACCCTCACGAATTGCTGATGTTAATTTATTCAGAATCCATCTGATAGAAGCTCTGGCATCATCATTAGCTGGAATTGGTATATCTGCCATATCCGGATCGCAATCAGTATCAACTAAACAAATTGTTGGGATGCCTAAAGTTATACATTCCTGAATAGCTGTAAACTCTTCCTGTTGATCAATAATTGTAACAATATCAGGTAAAGTTGTCATATATTTGATTCCACCCAAATATTTTTGTAATTGATCTAATTGTCTGGCCGAATCGGCAGCTTCTCTCTTAGGAAGTTGATCAAATATTCCGTTTACTTTCCTATTCTCTAAATCCTGAAATTTTCGTAAACGCGTTTCCATCGTCGACCAATTCGTCAACATACCCCCAAGCCATTTCTGGTTCACGTAATGACATCTTGCTCTTGAAGCTGCCGATGCTATCAAATCAGCTGCTTGATATTTCGTCCCCGCTATCAAAAACTGTTTTCCCTTACTCGCTGCATTTGAGACTAAATCACAAGCTTCTGATAGGAATCTAGCAGTTTGAGTGAGATTTATGATATGAATACCCTTTCGTTCAGTAAAAATATAGGGTGCCATTTTGGGATTCCATCTACGCGCTTGGTGGCCAAAATGAACACCTGCCTCCATCATTTCTTCCAAATGAATGTTCCAAGATTTTTGTTTCATTTTTTTTATTTCTCAAGATTTGACAAGAGTCTATACGTATGTATATCCGTGTTGCACATACGCATATGCATGGGATATTTCCACCAATAACGATTCCATATAGTGATTCATAATATCTCTCTCGAATAATACCTTAGTTTGAAATACTTCGAGATACGGATCCTTTCAATACATTATGGACAGTTTCCATAGCGGGAAAGATTTGGAATATGTTTTCATATAGAAAGATATTCTTTATTTCTTTATTGAAATAATTGTTTCTTTCACTGGAGGAAATTTCTTTCTTTCTTTCCAGATTCATTCTCCAGATAACTTCGCGGGATCCAGTACCTGCGGGTATTATTCCACCGAGAATTACATTTTCTTTTAGACCCCTCAACCAATCGATTCGACCCTTTGAAGCAGCTTTAGCTAAAACTCGTGTAGTTTCTTGGAAACTGGCTTCTGAGACAAAACTTTGAGTATTTAAAGATGCTTTGGTTATTCCCAGTAGTATCGGTTCGTACAGGATTACTTCCTCCAAAACACGATTCATTCGTCGTGCCCGTGAAGATTCGATAAGTTCTCCGGGTAAGAAAGTATCAATCGCTCCCTCTTCCGAAGCTACAACCCTAGAAGTCATTTGGCGCACAATAATTTCTATGTGTTTATTCGATACATGTACTCCCTGAGATTGATACACCCTCTGAATCTGATCAACCAGATTAATCTGTCCCTGCTCCATACTTATTCTCGTACTCAGGAAGAATCCCCAGAGGTTACCGATGAATTTTTTCATATCACTGCTCCAATTTTCAAAACCATTATCTAAATCTATAGATACCGAATTTATCGAACGTGCTTCCAGTAATTGCTCGACTTTCGGAAGACCCTGAATTATATCTCCCGATTTCAATCGTTCGTATATAAGCGTTATTAGAGTATCTCCTTCCTGTATCGATTCACCACAATCATTATGGATAGTGGCTTCCCCGGTAGCTAGAAATGGTTTGGCTGATCTAATAACTAAATGATTCGTATGCATAGCTATAATTTGACCGGATGGTAAAATCCTTTGATAGTTGGGTATATAAAAATTTCCGAAAAAAAATTGTCCGATATTTGGAATTTTAATTATTTCTACCGATAGACCGAGTGGGGGTTGACATCTTTTGAATAATCTATAATCAATATTTTTCTCAGAAATAAATTCATGGGTTTTGTGATACTCATCGATAAAATACCATTCCGGATTTTTGGAAGTATACCGAAATCGATCAATTATTGAAGAGTTGCTCGATATAACCTGGATAAAAGATTCCGATAAATTGTTCTCTTCAAGATCGCATAGATTTCCCATGAAACCCAATCCATCAAATATAGTATTTTTCTCCATCGGTAATGGTACTATATACATATCTTCTGAATCCCTAGGATTTGAATCTTCTAGATGTTTGTGAAAATCGAGGAATTCTTCCGATGAATCAACACTTCTTTCCTTGATTGAATCCTTATTATTTATTCCGTAAACTCCAATTAAATCTGATGGGGATAGAATAATGAAGGATTGTACCCCATCATTCAGATCGGTCAAAACACGACGAATAATACCTTGATGTTTGCTTATAAATCCGGGTCGGGAGATTGAGGAGGAATTCCCACAATCATTTCCTCCCGAAAGATTATAAGAGTCTGATGAATTATTTCTCCGTTCCTCACTATCCAAGAGAGAACCATTCGTTAAACTGATTTGGAGAAAATTCCTGAAAATCTTTTTAATCTTTATCCCCAAGGATGACACATGAGCTTTTTCCAGGAAATATTTCTTTTTCCAATTCACAATTAAACAGGTTTGAATCAACCTGATATTTTTGATGCTCGTTCTTCCACTTACTAGTTCGATCTGGTCACCATCCCCATAAAGAAGATAATTCATAGTCCCAATTTTTAATTTTGTATCTTTCCTTCCCAATAGATTTAAAAGATTTCTTTCATCAGATTCGTTAGATATTTTGTATTCGGTTACAGGTCTGATTGAAACAAAGGGTTTCTCTTTAGAAGGCATAATCCATTGAAGATACGTCCAATGATCATATTGAAATTCATTAAAAAGTTTTTTCTTGGGTGGTATCAAAATACTCACTTGCTTCGAAATCTTATGCGTCTCATCCGGATAATAGATAGTACCAGGTAGAATTCTTACCTTACAAGTATTGCTTATTCCTTTTTGGATTCTGATCAGCCCACTTGTACTATTTGAAGCGATTAATGCATTCGCTTGGATAAATTCATGATCTCCTACGGGAGATGACGGTAAAGATTGAGTCAAAACATGTATTTCTTCGGGAATTAAGAAAAAATTACCTCCTTTTACGATTCTATATTTTGGTCGAGTCGTTCCAGTATAGTAATCATTACCATCGGTTGAAACAGTCCTAACAGTACCATATTTTATGGTTCCAGATTCTTCTGATTCGTACTTGGGATGATCCGAAGCAGCAAAAATATCATTATTTCGTAGAGTACCATTCTCCGGTATCTCAAGAATAAATGGAAAAGTTGTATATTTCCTATCCAGAAAAAAGTTTTTTCCTCTCTTTCTTATGGTATAACCATACAAAATAATATTGGAACCTGTCAACTTTGATTTCGTGAAGAATCTATTCTTTCCGGAAAGATAAAAATTTAAGACGCAAATATTTAATTGATTTTTATCTCCCGGAGAAAGTGATTCTTTTTCCGCGAGAAAGGTTTCAAATTCTATTTTATCTTGATTCCTGTAGAACGAAACGGAGAATTCATCACTTTCATTGTGATAATTTCCGGATAATACCCATATATGGCACGTCTCGAGTATGGAGTGTATATTACTATGTATATATTCGGAGGCATGGCGTACCTTCGTACTCCAATGCATCTCTCCCTCTAAATTGGAGTAAATATATTTTTGAACTTTTTCTTTGAAGGGTGAATCTTTCGTACGAATTTCAGCAACAACCTGTTTCGACTCGACATATTGGCTATTTTGAACTAGTAATAAACTTTTTGGTGGAATAGTCAAATTATGTATTTCGTTCCTACCCCGAATGCTTAGGAGTAAATTCGTACGACATATCCATGCGGGATGTCCGTGACGCGTACGTGTTGGATGGACAAGACTTCCATCGAATCCTATGATTCCATTAAATGGAGTTCGTACGTGTTCCGCAATATCACCTGTGAATACACCTCCGGTATGAAAAGTTCTTAGAGTTAACTGAGTCCCGGGTTCACCAATGGATTGACCAGCTATAATACCTACCGCTTCTCCCACTTCTATTGAATTTCCACCCGTAAGACTCCAACCATAGCATAATTGACAGATCCAAAGCATACTTTTACAAGTTAGGGAGGATCTGACAGAAATGATTTTCTCAGTTTTTGAAGTCATTAATTCATTTGCTAAAGAAGACCCAATATCTTGATTACGAGTAGCAAAACATCGATCATTTATATATATATTTTCCGATAATACACGACCAATTAAATTTTGGTAGTTGCTCCTCTTCCCTTGGTAATTACTTATTAGGATACCGCGTAAGGTGCCACAATCTATTTTACGCACAATGATATGTTGAACCACTTCGACAAGTCTACGGGTGAGATATCCAGCATCTGATGTTCGTACAGCAGTATCTACAACTCCCTTGCGGGCTCCATAACAGGAAATAATGTATTCTGTTAAAGATAATCCTTCCCGGAAATTACTCTGAATGGGTAAATCAATAATTTGTCCCTGGGGATCGGACATCAATCCTCGCATACCTACTAATTGATGAACTTGCGAAGTACTCCCACGAGCACCTGAAAAAGACATCATATGGACTGGATTTGAGGGATCGGTCATTCTAAAATTTGGATTCATTCCCTGCTTCAAGTACTCACTTGTTGCATACCACGTCTCTATAAGTTGACGTAGTTTCTCCACAGCATGTAGATTTCCATAATTATGATGTTTCTCCGAAAGGTTACCATATTGTTCGGCATCTTCGATGAGCCAACCCTTCGAAGGAACTGTTAATAGATCATCGGTACCTAACGAAATGGCACCAAAAGTAGCTTGCTGAAAGCCCAATGCTTTTAACTGATCCAAAACATGTGTCGTATAAGCAATTCCAGAATGCGCTACTAATCTACCTATGGGTTGTCTTATGGCGGTTCGATCAATAACTTTATTATAAAATATTAAATTGGCTGATTCTGCCATGGAAGGAAACCTCTCTCTTTTTTATAAGCGACAAATTCAATAAATTAATTCTGACGTTTTTCTACCCTCCCCAATTTTTGACACAAATCCGTTCCGGTTTAGGGATGCTTCATAGGTACCTTGCAAAGCTTCTTCGATTTGTTGATTGAGCAAGATACGGCCTGCAGTTGTGCAAATATAGATGCTGAGGCTTTTCCGGCCCCTATTTCTCCTGAATTGGTAATGCTCAAAAATTTGGGATGAATTTCCAAAAGATTCGTACCGAATCTCAATGGGTCCTTCCCGAATTGCTGAAGTAATGATTCGGAGAATTTTTACTCGCCACCGCAACCATAAAGGACTATGCGGATGAATCTTTCTCTGATTCTGGGCTCTAGAAACATCATCATAACTATAGAAATAGGGTATTCTGGAAAGCTTTATCGTACCATTATTATTCGATGGGTGGTATCTATTACCATAAATACCTCGAGAATTTTCCATTGTCGGGATATAAAGCCCCAAAAGCATATCCTGGCTGGGTACAGTTACGGGTTCTCCCGTAGCTGGGGATAATAAATTCCTATGCGAGAGCATAAGTAAACGAGCCTCTGCTTGAGCTTCCAGAGATGGAGGTACATGAACTGCCATTTGATCCCCATCGGAATCTGCATTGAAACCACTACAAACTAATGGATGCAAATGAATGGCACGTCCACTCACTAGAATAGGTTGAAACGCTTGTATACCCAATCGATGCAATGTCGGTGCCCGATTCAGTAATATAGGATGTCCCTCCATAACTTCTTGAAGAACTTTCCACACGATAGGTTCTTCATCCTGAATCATGCCTTTAGCTGCTCTAAGATTAGGAGCTAAGTTTCGTCCGATAAGGCCCCGAATAACAAACGCTTGGGAAAGTTCTATCGCTATTTCCCGGGGTAATCCACATTGATGTAATGGGAGATAGGGACCAACTACAATAACTGATCGACCCGAATAATCGACTCTTTTTCCAAGTAAATTTTCGCGGAACCTCCCCTCCTTTCCTTCAATTAGATCTGAGAGAGATTTGTAGGGTCTACTATGACTATCTCGCATGGGTTGTCCCCTAATTCCGTTATCAATAAGTGCGTCAATAGCTTCTTGGACTGATCTCTTTTGACAAACAATCAAACCTCCAGGTGTGGAACCACTGCGTGCTAGAAAGTCGAGGAGAGTATTATTTCTGTAAATAACTCTTCTGTAAAGTTCATTTAAATCGGATGTAATCAATTCACCACCACCTAATTCAATCATGGGTCTTAACTCGGGCGGTAGAACCGGTAGGAGAGATAGAACCATCCATTCCGGCTTCATACCTGTCCGAATGAAATGTCTAGCTAATCTAATACGTCTAACTAAAAGATCTTTCCGTCTCTGAATTTTTCTATCCTCCCAATCATTCCCTGTTGATTTTCGTCCCGCAAAATCCTTCCATTCCGAGTTTGCACGATTTACAACATCTCGTAAATCTGGATTAATTGATTGTTTCTTGATAGCGTCACCCCCCGTAGCTACTTCTCTCTCCTGAAATATTTTGAATCCCCTGGGAGAAAAGAAACGAGGGAATATATCCTTCCAGGATTGATCCTCATATTTGAATAAACCCCGTAATTTTAATAGAGTAGGTTTCTCGGTGGTAGGTCCAGCCAGAAAAAGATTGGGATAGGTTATTCTCGAGATTCCCCCCCGAAGAATCGGACGTGATAGTTTTCCGTCATCCGGCTCAAATACTTATGATTCAATCTGTGGAGATGTGGAGCATTCCCTAGCGAATATAATACCTATTCATCGCTCAGGTAATAATTTCTGCTTTCCCCAGAGAATTCTTGAGTGGTCTTGATCCCTACAAAACCCATAGCAAGGAATCATCGATTCGTTCCTCGATTTAATAAATTCTTTCCATTACTTAATTCATAAAGATTTTTCTTGTCTGTGTTTCGATATTATTGTATTCCCCAGGTTCTTGCCCCATTCCGATGATTATCCCTTCCCGAAGTATATTTGCGATGAATTTACTTCGACGTATCACATAGCAATGGGTAAATTGTATATAATTTGCCATCCCTCTTGACGGAACCTGAATAGCAAAAGATTGTAACCCTAGATCCAACCCTCCGGACAATCGGGAATAAGTAAAATTTTGGAATAATTGCTTCATTTTGGGCTTCATCCCATTATTTTCTAAAGGCATGTCAAAATCGGAGGTATTCCGATGGTAGAATATTGGAATAACAGTTTGTTCCTGTAGAATCTGAACTTGTGATCAAGTCACACATCGCAATAAACTAGACTTTCCAATTCTTTAAGCGGTTTGGCCAAGAGATTGGCAATACAACTGGGGAGACGTTTCAAATACCATGCATGTGTTACGGGACATGCTAATTCAATATATCCCATTCGATATCTTCGGATCCTTGATTCGGTGAAATCCACTCCGCAATGTTCGCAGAATTTCATATTCTCTCTCTTACCCGTAATTCCTTGGTATTTTCCACAGGCGCAAACTCCACTTTTTATAGGTCCGAAAATTCTTTCGCAGAATAAACCATCTCTTTCTGGTTTATGCGTTTTATAATGTAATGTATAAGGTTTAGTCACTTTACCAATAATTTCGCCACTAGGTAATACTCTTTCGGCCCAATCACGAATTTGTTCTGGAGAAGCTAACCCAATACGAAGATGTTGATATTTCTTTTGATAAGTCATAACATTCTGAATTATTTTTTTCCTAAATTTCTTTAAGTTGCGATTCCAGATTCTTTCCGGTTATAATAGTATAATCTATTTCTAGAGCCAGAGACCGCAACTCTCGAACAAGTAACTTGAAAGACTCTGGAGCTGTGTTAGGTTTAGGTATCGGCTCCCCGGTAACAATAGCACCAAGTACTTCATAACGAGCTCGGATGTGATCAGATTTGATGGTTAACATTTCCTGCAATATGTAAGCGACACCGAAACCTTCTAAGGCCCAAACTTCCATCTCTCCCACACGTTGACCCCCTCGTCTTGATCTCCCCCGAAGGGGCTGCTGGGTTACCAACGCGTAAGGTCCACCAGAACGTGCATGAATTTTATCATCGACTTGATGAATCAATTTCAACATATAAGCTCTTCCAATAGTAATGGCTTGTTCGAAAATATCCCCAGTTCTCCCATCGAGTAATTTATTCTTTCCAGGATTATCTGTTTCAAATAACCATGGGTTCGCTGTTCGTTCACACGCTTCATGAGGTTCTGAAAATACTAACTTTCTGGAAGCTTCCCGTTCATATCTTTCATCGAAAGGTATTATTCTATAATTTTTATTGGGAAAATATCCTGCCAATCCGAGTAAACATTCAAATATTTGTCCCACATTCATTCGTGAAGGTACACCTAGGGGGCTTAATACCATATCAATAGCTGTACCATCTTGTAGGAGAGGCATATCTTGCCTGGGTAATACTTTCGAGATAATACCCTTATTACCATGCCTTCCAGCAACTTTATCACCTACTTGTATTTTACGTTTCTGGAGAATGTATACGTGGATGATTTCTGCGTCATTGGAACGATCCCCTTGATGAATTGATCTAACATCAATTACCCGCCCCCCACCACCAGTAGGTACTTTGAGACAAGTCTCTCTCGAAATCGCTACTTGAATACCAAAAATGGCTTGTAATAATTTACCTTCCGGAGCACGTGAAGTTTCTTCTGTTTCTTGGGGTGTCAATTTACCCACCAGGACATCACCTGCTTCTACCCATGATCCTATTGATACGAAACCATGTTTATCCAGATGTCGGAGCGGATAATCATCCAAATGGGGTATTTCTCTAGTGAATTCTTCGGGACCATGACTTGTTACACGAGCTTCAATCTCGTATCTTTCGATATGAATCGAAGTATAAATATCTTCATATATTAGACGTTCATTGATTGGGATAGCGTCTTCGAAATTATAACCTTCCCAAGGCATATAAGCTACTAAAATATTTTTTCCCAGAGCTAATTCTCCTTTCGAAGTTGCTGCGCCATCGGCTAGGATTTGTCCCTTCTTTATATACTTTTCCCATTTATCCACCTGGGGTTTTTGGTGCATACAGGTACCACTGTTGGAGCGTTGGTACGTGATAAAATCCGTGCGTACCTCCCTCTCATTCGATGCTGGAGTAATTCCATCACCATCAATATAATGGAGTTTTCCCCCCCGTATCGAGACGGCTACGCTCCCTGAATCTAGAGCCGCTTGGCTTTCTGTACCTGTACCTACAGTACGATTTTCCGGTTTTAGAAGTGGAACTGCCTGACGTTGCATATTTGAACCCATCAAGGCTCGATTCGCGTCGTTATGTTCGAGGAAAGGAATGAGGGAAGCACCCACAGAAAAATATTGTAGCGGGAAAATACTTCGAAGGTGTACCTGCTCCCAAGCGATAGCTACAAAATCTTGTCGATAGCGAGCTGGAGTAATTCGTTCCTCCCGACTATTCTGATCCAATGCTAAACAATTACCGGTAGCTATACGATAATATTCATCCTCTCCGGCTGATAGGCTAATGATTTTTTCTTCTTTAGATAAATCCGAGATTTGATAGAATGGACTTTCCGAACAACCTGAAATACTTATTTTTGCATGAATAGCTAATGAAGCTACAAGTCCAGCATTCATTCCTTCCGATGTTTCGATGGGACAAATTCGTCCGTAATGACTAGGATGAATATCCCGTACTCGGAAACTAGCGGTTCTCCTTGTTAATCCTCCAGGACCCAAAGAACTTAATCTTCGCTTGTGAACTATTTCCGTCAATGGATTAGTTTGATCCAGAAATTGGGATAGTGGGTGGGAACCGAAGAACTCCCTAAAGGTTACTATTAGTGGAACCGGATCGACTAAACTCTTTGGGGTTGGTAATCGCTTCCGCTTGTGTGCCCCCCGCAAAAATTGCCGAATCGAGTTTTCCAAACGATTCAATGCTAATTTCGGTTGATCTTGCAATAAATTTGCCACGGAACAAACACGGCGATTTTTTAGGTGATCTATATCATCAAGTGTACCTATTCCGGATTTTGATTTTATTGAATAATCAACAGCTGCTAGAATATCTCGAGGTAATAAAAAAGTTTCGTTCTCGGGTACATTCATATTCAATTTTTTGTTGAGATTCAAACGCCCCACTCTTCCTGATTCGCATCGTTGTTGAGAAAATTTCCTTTGCAACTCCTTCCGTATGGATCCCGAGAATGTAATATCCCCCCCTATACAATATAACTGTTTATAAAGTTCGACAATAGCTTCTTCCATTGAGGATGGATATTCCCTCCCCGTTCTCTTCTTCATAGATTCAAAAAAAATTTTGGGGTAGCAAACACTTCCCAATATTTTTTCTAGATTCAAACCCATGGCTGGTAATAGAACCAGGATAGAAACTTTTCGCTTCTTGCTTATTCGTGCCCATATCCTTGTTTTTCCATCAATTTCTAGTTTCAATCTCCCACCCCAATTAGAAATCAGAGTTCCGGTATATACTACAATTCCGTTATGATCTGATTCCGAATCGTAATAAATACCGGGACTTCGCAGGATTTGGTTGATAATAACTCTTGCTACGCCATTAACAACGAAACTACCTCGAGAATTCATTAGAGGAATACTTCCGAGAAAAACTGTTTGTTTCTGTATCTTTTGCTCTCTCTTCTGCATCGATTGAGCCGGTACGTACAAATCCGATGAATACGTAATGGATTGATAAACGGCATCTCTCTCTTTCAGTGATGGTTCAACCAATCGATATTGCTCGCTGAATATTCGAGATTCAAATTCTTGATCCATATCTTCAATTTTTGGGAAACTATTAAGTTCCTCTATCAAACCCTGATTGATGAAACGATTAAAACCTTCGAACTGTATTCCCCCAAATTCAGGAAGTACGAAAATCTCCATATTTTCCTTTAAATTTTTATTGGAGTCTATCTTATCTCATCAGTATCCCCCGATTAACCAACCATTTTATGCCACTTGAAAATAGATTAAGTGAGGTGTATTATGTATCTGGTCTGGGGGGGAGCGGTGCAAGAGGCGACATGGCCAAGTGGTAAGGCGGGGGACTGCAAATCCCCCATCCCCAGTTCGAATCTGGGTGTCGCTTGGGGTGAAATCGCGGATTGCCCATTCTGTCATTTCTAGGAACAAACTGTCGTGCTCCATATGATATAGCCTGTTACATTCGAAATGTCCCTATATCGTGTGTCATGGACAACCCAATGTGAAATTAGATCGATGAAGAGATTGAAGCAAGTAAGTCGCTAATATTCTCTAATTAGCAATAAATTGTTCCCCGATTAGGTAATCCACCTAGTAATAATTTGTACGATTGAGACCAATACCGTAAAGTATATATATATATATATATATATATATATATATATATATATATATATATATAAACCTCCCGATTAATAGGAAATGAAAGGAAAGAAGGATTCACGGATATTATTAATATAGCTTGGGGTGCCTCAATGGTTGTTTTTACTTTCTCCCCCTCACTGGTCGTGTGGGGAAGAAGTGGTTTATAAACAAACCCCAGTCGATCCCGGATGGATATAAACTATTCATTGCCTACCAGTATTTTTGCGAAATGAGAGAATGAAAGGAAATTGAATCCCGTGACGGGTTTGATGCCCTTTCATTCTTCCCCCCCCCCCGCAAGAGCAAGGGATATGTATCGTATAGTGAATATCCCACCCCTTATTAGTGAGTAAAATCCTTCTCAACTTGAAATTTTGATAGATATACTTCTTTCCAGGATCCGGATCAATATTTATTTGTTCCCCATTACCTATACACCAATCATTCCTTGGATAGAGACTCTCTGCGATAGAGAAAACAGTGGTACCGCTCAAAAGTATTTGAGATAACAAAAGGATAGGATCTAATCGCCAGCCTTGGAAGAAAAGAATTCCTCCGCACAATAATCCAATGGAGGAAAAAAGGAAGTCGTAGTATCAGGATAGATCACGAGAATGTAACCCCCCTAGAAAACCATATATGATATTCTCAACTCTGTATGGCTTGGGCGGAGAATGGAATTATACGGATTCCTTCCCCGCTCCGAATCCAAGTGGATCGATAAAATCTTTTGGATTGTCTCTCTTCCCTCCCGGATTGGGTTGCTCATGACCAGTCCAACCCAAGAGAGGTTGTATCTTTCAGTACTTCCTTCCCAATATCTTTAGGCCTGCATTAGATTCCGCTGCTGTTACCACCGCATCCTTTCCAGAGAAAAAGTAATAAGTAGCAATATATAGTCGAGTTAGAATATGCTTTCGAAATTACATGAAAGATATTGAAACATTTTAACCATGGATTTTATCCCGGAATCACAAAAATTTTTTTCCAATTTTGTTATTCAAGTTTCACATCAATAAATTTTTATTGAGTATGTTGAAGTTCCATTACCAGTACATTCGAAGTCACACCTCTAGAAACATGAGGTTCCCTAAACCTGAGGGCATATGGGAATATACCGACTGTTATTAAACCTACCCCTATTATAGTACTAGGGCCTAATTCCATATGGTTCATTTCTTTGATAATTTTATAAATAGGGGGGTAGGTGTGGAGGTCCCTCCCCTCCCCCCCCGTTGCATCTGCTGAAAAAAACAACATTTGGATTGGAATCAATTACTTTGACTAGCTGTTTGTACGTAGGGGATGGGTAAGAAAGCAGTAGGGATTGAGATAGAAAGAGCCGTAGCAATAAATGCTGAAATATTAACTTCCATAATGATATCATTTGAATAGTTTTTTCGAAAATATTGGAAAGAAAAATATATAGAATTATTTATATATTACCTCATGGATTGAATGTCAATCCATCCCTAAACGGTCATAGATCCGTATCGAACTTTATCAGTCAGGAAATTATTTTGTGCTTTACTCAGTATTCATAAAGATTTCGAATCTAATGATTCAATCCTTTTTTTCATCAATGAAATAGTATAACATACAAAAATAAATATATGACTGAGAAGAATCAGTGGGTATTGACGTAACAGCGGTGCCTTGAAGAGGACTCGAACCTCCATGCTTGAAGCACAAAATTTTGAATTTTGCATGTCTACCATTTCACCATCAAGGCTTTCTCTCTCTCTATATATATATATAGAGAGAGAAACCTCCCCATTCGTATATATTACGAGTAGAAATACCTATAATTTTTAGGAATGGGAGAATAAAATGCTTGATTTTAGAGTATATTCGATAAGAGAGAACATAGGATTTGTTGGAGAACCTAAGAAAATGGACCCCATCGTGCATACAAGTATACTGACTTTGATAGAATTTTTAGTGGCAGAAGAAGCTACTGGTGGGACGATATAGGCTCGTATATAATAATTTACCCGTTCATTATTTCTTGGATATATTATCAATCTAATTATTTTCAAATAATAATAAATCGAAATAACACTCGTTATTGGTGCTATCGAAACCAGTAAATAGAAACCGGCTTGCCAGCCGCACCAGAATAGGTATAATTTACCAAAAAAACCTGTCAAAGGGGGAATGCCCCCGAGAGATAATGAACATGATGTCGATGAAAAACCTAACAGAGGATCTTTTGCATACAATCCAGCGTAGTCACGGATATTATCCGTTCCTGTACGTGAACTAGATGATATCACGCAGGCAAAAGTTCCTAGATTCATGAAGATATAGAATAAGATATAGATACACATACTGGTGTACCCGCTCAAATTACCAGTTATTACTCCAATAATAATGTATCCGACTTGGCTTATCGAGGAATATGCAAGCATACGTTTCATACTGGTTTGGGTAATCGCGACTAAATTACCCAATATCATACTTGAAATAGCTAGAACTTCTAATATAAGTTTCCACTCATTCGCTGACGAAACGAAAGAGATATTCAAAATTCGAGTAGCTAGTGCCACACCGGCTATTTTGGAAACAATGGAAAGGAAAGCAACGACTGGAGTTGGTGAGTCAGAGTCGGGAAATTCAAATGTCCCTCTCATCCAAAACCGTGCATGAGATTTCAATCTCACACGGCTTCTGAGTAATAAGTAAGAAATTGTTCTGGTAATATTCCCAATATCTCGTTACTCTCCTCGCGTTTGTGTAATAATCGAAGAAGCTCTCGGATCTAAACTTTTCGAGGAATCCCTGTCCTTCAACGATTTTTGTATATGCCTAACCACTTGATTTTTTCCCCGTCCCCGGTAGTTATAGAAATTACCACTTCTTTCTTATCCTAGGATCACTCCGTGACTGACTTATACTGCTATTGTTCACTCTTCGCCCCGAAGAATGGAAACTAATCAAATAGTATAGAGAAATTTTATTCATTTCCCGATCCGCCAGAAATTACTTCGTAGGAACTATCCCTAATAATCATTTATTGTATCGATTTCTTCATTTCCTAAAAAAATATTGAGAATTTTGCTTTATCGCGAACTCAAAGTTTCGTAAAAATTCAAATTTTTTCTTTTCAGATCTAAGTGAAGATCATATTATATTCCATACTGCTTTCATATCGGGTTCTTCCACTAAAATTATGGTATCGGGAGATATATATATACACACATACATTATCTATCTCTTATACCGATAATCGGAATTTGTACGGGTCGCACTCCTTCATAGATATCGGGAGTCCATTGATGGAAAGGAGCCATGGATAGTTTCAGAGCGAGTCCGGTTGTGACACACACAAGTGCGATAGAAACCCCTGCAGAATTATACGTTTGTGTATTCGAAAGACCATTCACTATCTCCTGTATATTTGTTTCTCCTCCCGATAAACCGTATAACCATGAGAAACCGTATACAAGAATGGAGGAGCCAATTCCACCCGTAAGTAAATACTTCATAGCAGCTTCGTTCGATCTAATATCTCTTTTTGTATAGCCGCATAGTGAATAGGAGCATAGATTCAAACATTCCGAGGATACAGAAATGGTTACTAAATCATTAGCGCCGCATGGGAACATTCCCCCCACAGTACCTGTTAGTACGAATACCAAAAATTCAGAGATAGGCATTTTTGTGGATTCGATATATTCTATGGATAAGGGGATGCATGGAATAGAACACAGTGTTATAAAGATCTGGAATATTCTACTAAAACCATCTATTTGGAAGGAACCTGAGAAACTAGTAATCGATTCCGTGTCCCATCGAGATGATAATATTGCTATAGTCCCTAGTAGAGTTGCTAAAGAAGTTATATATAACACAGTTGTCTCTTTTTTCGTAGATGCCAAATCAATAATGAGAATAATTAATAAACCAAGGATTAGTACACATTCCGGTAGAATAGTACCCCCGGCTAGGAGAAACATACTAGATTCAGGTTTCATAAGAATTTTTTTTTCTCTGAGAGATAGAATGAGGTTTCGATGTAATAAATAGCTATAAGGTGAAAATAGTGATAATTAATAAACGCGAAGGGATGCCAGCCATCACTGCTATTATGTAGCCAAGAATATTCTTTGGTCTAATCCGGACGGGGTATCGCCCATTGTATTTTCTTCCCAGATTCAACGAAAATGTGCGAAGGCTCTATTAGCTTCTGCCATTCTGTGGGTTTCTTCCCTCCTACGGATAGCTATCCCATTATCTTTTGCTGCATCGATCAATTCGTAACTGAGTCTAAGAGCCATACTACGACCCGAACGTTTACGCGAAGCTCCCAATAACCAACGAATAGCTAGTGCTTTTCCCTGTGTCGATCCAATCTCGAGTGGAACTTGATGTGTTGATCCGCCTATACGTCTCGCCTTTACTGTTACATTAGGAGCTGTTTTACTCACAGCTTGACGTAGTATAAATAGGGGATTTTTCCCTGTCCTTCGTCTCATGCTCCCTACAGCTTTGTAAAGGATTTGATAAGCCAACGATTTCTTGCCATTCTTCACGATTCGATTGACTAACATATTGACTAATCTATTGCGATATATTGGATCAGGCTTTCCTACTTTTTTCTCTGCGATACTTTTACGTGACATAGTTATTGGATTGATTCTTTTCTCCCTAGCAGTTTATTTTGACTTCTTCACTCCATATTGTGGGATGGATTTGCTCATCCTCCCCCAAACCGTACGTCCAACTTTCATCGAATACGGCTTTCGACACCTTATTGTGATGCTTACTCGCTCTAGATTGAGTATCCGTTTCCATTACCACCGATAAAACCTTCCTGGAAATCTTGCATTCCGTAATCCCCAAACTCTATTCAGATACCCTTAGGTTCATCCAGATTGCTGGGTAAGTATCTATCGAGTCCAATTGATCGTACGCCATTTGATTCCTACTCGTTCCGAAGAAAGATTCAATCGTTTTAATCAAAGTTGAGGAGGAATTCCGGGATTATCCATGATCCACTGATTGAAACCATAGGTATATATTCTCGGTATACAATAGCCTGCTCTAGTCCCCCTGAGTAGATGTTTCATCGGGTTAGCTATCCGTTCACATATTTATTGCGATTGACAGGTATCTAATGATACATTCTGGAGAGTGAAATATGCAACGCACTGGAACGTCCTTGTCGACGATCCTTTACCCCTACCGCATCTAAAGCTCCTCTAATGATATGATATCTAACGCCGGGTAAATCTTTAACTCTCCCTCCTCTTACTAAAACGACGGAATGTTCCTGTAAATTATGTCCCATACCCGGGATGTATGCGGTGATTTCAAACCCAGAGGTTAATCTAACCCGAGCGACTTTTCGTAGGGCGGAATTTGGTTTCTTTGGCGTCGTGGTGTGAAAGTTGACAAATCGAATTACCTCTATTGTCACTCTACGGAACCGTACGTGGAATTTTCATTTCATACGGCTCCTCGTTCAATTTCTTAGTATCGCTTGGGATAAAAAAAATATATATATAATAGGATTATCTTGTTGATCGTGAACGTACATATATACACGATCCAATCCAGTTTAATATTTATGGATTGAGCAACTAGTCACTCAGTTGCATCAACTCCCTTTTATTGGGATGGGATGAAATTGACGGGTTAATATGAGCCTATCCATGCAGTTCCACTCCAGTTTCGGAATTACTTCATTGGGATATTTCTCCTCGTCCAAATATCCATTCTATCCTTGAATCGTTATTTACGTGGAAAAAAATATA